TATATGAACCGTGTTTTCTTAGGCCCATCCTATTTAACCTCCAAAAAGCCCCATACTCATCCCCATAGCTCCTTATACCCCTATTTTCAGAGGGTCCCTTTTGACAACTTTTGGCAAACGTGTTTTCAAAATCATCGACTTTTCGTGTTTTCATGCCTGTTTTTGGCCTTTTCGACCCCCTAAAAGATATAGGTTTTTTTCTGGGGTTGGGAAATGCACTTTTTTAGTCGTTTTCACTAGGATTGCAATGAGAAAAAAAGTTGGACACTTTGCGGACCATTGGGTTGCAGGGGGCAGGCCCGGTTCCGGCATGCAGGCAGGCTTGCAGTGCCGGACCAAGGGCGGGCCAGGGGCAGGCCCGGGGCAGGCAGGCAGTGCCTGCCCCCGGGCTGGTGCGGACAGGGGGACCAGATCCGCACGGGGAAGCACGGCTCCGCCCGGGGGCAGGGCCGGGGGGTGGGTTTTGTTTACTGATTGCCCGGGGCGAGCGGCCCTGCCCTGCCCCCGGGCAATGGAAACCAAAGAAAAATGATAGCCACCCCGCAGGGTGGGGCTATGGAAACCAAGAAAAATTGATTGACAGGGCACCTGGCAATGGAATTGTTTATTGATTGCTAGGGCACCTCAGGTTGAATTTTCAACCTGAGGGCACCGGGAACCGAGGGCCGGGCCCCTGGCAATGGAATTGTATACTGATTGCCTGGGCCTGGGCCCCGGGCTATGGAAAGAAAATTAAAATGATAGACACCCCAAAGGGTGGGGCTATGGAACCCTAGAGAAAACTGATTGACAGGGCACCTGGCAATGGATTTGTTAATTGATTGCTAGGGCACCGGGCACCTGTTACCGGGGTCCGTGCCCCTGGCAATGAAACTAGAAAATAAACAGATTGACTGGGGGCCTAGGCCCCCTGGCGATGGAATTGTTTACTGATTGACAGGGGCGAGCGGCCCCCTGGCAATGGAAACCAATAAAAAAACTGATTGACAGGGCACCTGGCAATGGAATTGTTAACTGATGGCCCCCCGCCCCCTATTGCAGCGCGGGGCCATGGAACCCATATAGAAATGATTGCCCTAGGGCGCCCAGGGGGCCCGGCCCGACCTGCCCACCCCCGCCCATTGCCCCCACCCGACCCTATGGGCGGGTGGGCCGGCCGGGTCGGGTGGGGGTTGGGCTTGGGCAATGCACTTACTAAATAAAACTGATTGCCCTGGGGCAATGCACTTACTTAATAAAACTGATTGACCCGGGGCACCCCCGGGCGATGGAATTGTTTACTGATTGACCCGGGGCCCACCCCCCGGACAATGGAACCCTATAAAAACTGATGGACTGGGGCACCCCCAGGCTATGGAATTGTTTCCTGATCGCCCATTCATTGGGGCGATGGAACCCAATTCAAACTGATTGACAGGGCACCCGGCACCGGGCACCAGGGCCTGGGCACCTGTCAATGGAAGCCTTATTTCATTGTGATTGCTCGGGCCCAGGGCACCGGGCACCTCAGGTTGAATTTGCAACCTGAGGGCACCTCAGGTTGAATTTGCAACCTGAGGGCACCGGGGTGCGGGCCCCTGGCAATGGAACCCTTATTTTGACTGATGGACAGGGGCCCCCCGAACCTAGCCCCCACCCGAGCCGGCCGGCCCACCCCTGCGATGAAGCGCAGCCCATAGGGTCGGGTGGGGGCAATGGGCGGGTGGGCCGGTCGGGTGGGGCAGGCAAGCCGGGCCCCTGGCTATGGAATTGTTTACTGATTGACCGGGCAGGCAGGCCGGCCGGCCGGCCGGCCGGCCGGGGCCCAGGGCAATGGAAACCAAAGAAAAAAGGATAGCCACCCCGCAGGGTGGGGCTATGGAACCCAATTGAAAACTGATGGCCCCCCCGCAGGCCTGCCCCACCCGCCCTAGCCCCCACCCGACCCTTTGGGCGGGTGGGCCGGTCGGTCGGGTGGCAGCAGGGGATTGGGGCGATGGAATTGGAAACTGATTGCAAGGGCACCTCAGGTTGAATTTGCAACCTGAGGGCACCGGGAACCGGGGTCCGGGCCCCTGGCAATGAAACCAGAATTGAAACAGATTGATAGGGGCGCCCGCGCCCCCTGGCAATGGAAACCAATAGAAACTGATTGCCCCTGCCCTCCGATTCTTTCGAATTGGGGGCGGTACAGTAGGGGGCAATGTTACCTTAATTCAAAACTGATGGCCCCCTGCGATGAAGCGCAGCGCTGCATTGGGGGCAATGGAATTGTTTACTGATTGACCGGGGTAGCCAGGGCCCCCGGTTAATGATATTATTAACTTAACTGATTGACCGGCATACCGGGCAATGAACCCAAAGAAATAGATTGACAGGGCACCTGGCAATGGAAACCAATTCTTTACTGATTGACCGGGGCGAGCGGCCCCCGGGAAATGTGATCGGATCCAATTGTTAACTGATTGACCCGCCCCCTGCGGCGCCGAGAATTTCTAATCGGGGGGCGGCAGGGGGCAGGCCCCTGTCAATGGAACCCCAGTTTTCCTGATGGCCCCCCTCTAGCGGGGCCATGGAACACTAATCTTTCTGATAGCCGGCCTGCCAGCCCACCCCCGATTCTTTCGAATCGGAGGGCTGCAGGCAGCAATGGAATTCTTTCCTGATTGCCCGCCGGCGCCGGCCTGCCAGCCCACCCCCGATTCTTTCGAATCGGTGGGGCGGGGCCGGGCCCCGGGGCGAGCGGCCCCCGGGCAATGTTTCCCTAATTGGAATGATTGCCGGCGCCCCGATTCTTTCTAATCGGAGGGCGGCCGAGGGCAATGGAATTGTTTCCTGATTGCAAGGGCGCCGGGGACCGGGGCCTGGGCACCGGGGCCTGGGCACCGGGGCCTGGGCACCGGGGCCTGGGCACCGGGAACCGGGGTCCGGGCCCCTGGCAATGGAACCAGAATTGAAACTGATTGCCAGCCCCCTTGGGGGTGGGGGTGTAGTAATTAAACTGATGGCCCCCGTACTGTAGGGGAGGGGTGGTATGGAAAACCAAACATATGATTGCCCCCTCCCTCCCTGGGGCAATGGGGTGGAGTCCATTATTAATGATTGCCTCCCCACCCGTGCCCAGCGGAGCGGGCAGGGCAGGGGGCAATGGAACCCAATTTCAAACTGATACCCTGGGGCCTTCCCCCACCCGAGCCTTGCCCCCACCCGAGCCGGGGCCCTGGGGGAATTCCTTCGCAATCCGCTCCCGCTCCCTGGACTCAGGTTAGTCCTTCGCTCCCATCGTACCTGCGTTGAATCTAGCGGGTTGAACCTCCTCACAATGCACCCCAAAAGAATCTGGGTCCGGACCCCAAAAAAATCTGGGTCCCTTCTCCCTTAGGGTGTTGTGCCTCTGATTCGTCGTTCCTCCTTAGGGTTGGGTTGGGTAGTATCAACTCACAATCGCAACTTCAATACCGTGAGTCTGTACCCTGCCTCCCTTAGGTTGGTCGTTGCTTCACCCCCACTTAATTGCAGTTCCACCGTCAAATTGAAATCCAAATTCACCCTGCCCCGCCCCGCCCCTGCCCTCCCCTCCCCCCACTAGGGAGGGTAGGGGAAGGGGTGGCACGGTGGTGGGCGTTACTTCTCACTTCTGGGGTCCCAACCTCAGCGGGCCCCCCAGCGCTTAGCGCTGGGCCCCTTCAGGAGTTGTTCCTTGGTGGTTCTGATAGTCTATTCTGTGTAAAGTGCTGTAGGGGTTAGGGTTTAAGCTTTGGATTGGAAATTCAACCAATTTCATAAACTGTTCAGTTAATTGCTGTTTAAATTGTTCGGTACTCTGTTTTAATTTCTCAAATCAGAAAATTTAAGTGTGTGCTTGTCAGTGAATGCGCATTTACCATTTAATTTAATCTAATCTATCTGTTATCAACTATCCTCATTTTATTCTATTTGTTTAGTAGTTGATTAGTAGTCCTTTATGTTAATTTAATCCGGTCCTGTCCTGTCCTGTCCTGTCCTGTCCTGTCCTGTCCTGTCCTGTCCTGTCCTGTTCTGTCCTTTATGGAATACTACTCTGTTGAATAGGTACGAATTTCCTTTGCTAATATTTCCTTTCTATGTTGCTAGGGGGATTGAATTAATGTTTCGAGGTAGACTCCCCCCGTATCACTCTATTAGTGAGATGTAGTTTTATAAATCGTTTATCTGTATGAGTTGAATATAACACCGGATTGCCCCATTAAAGGCCAAGGCCGATATTCATCTACAGAACCTCATTTATCTAATTATGAAAACCTAACCGAGTTTGGCCGCCGCATTCGAACTTCACTTCAGGGGCTGGTTTAGACATATTGGGGCCTGTTACGCTGTGTTAGTGTGTTAATTTGTGTTGAGGTTTAGGGTTTAAATATTCAATACGCCATAATTATCTAATTAAACCTTCTAGAGTTTCCCCTCTGTAGTGTAATGTTCAGGTGGTTTGGTCCTTGTCCTTAATTTACTCTCTGGAATTCATGTATATTTCCATCTGCATCTGCATCTGCACTGCTTTTGGTATAGGTATTGGTATAGGTATTGGTATAGGTATTGGTATAGGTATTAATACACTGACTCGGTAAAGCTTTTTCTTTTTCTGTTTCTTATTCGCTTCTAATATGTCTAATGAGGGTCAATTCTTGATTTAGGGCCTCCTGTTAGTTAATGCCACCTAGAATTCTATTTGCTTTAGTAGGTGGAGCCTTCATTATCGAAGGTTGGGACTCCTCGCTGCGGTGCGGTGCGGTGCGGTGCGGCCCTCTACCTAACCTGCCTCATTTAAAGGTTTAATGAATTATAAAATTGGCTGAAGCCTTTAATATCCAATCCAACAAAATAGGGGGAGTTGAAATGGAATGGAATGGAATGGAATGGAATGGAATGGAATGGAATGTAATGTAATGGAATGGAATGGAATGGAATGGAATGGAATGGAATGAAATATGCCGAAGGGTATAGAATTAAATGAGCCATATTCACATTAATAAAATTCAGCTTTAGCTTTAGCTGAATAGAGGGACAGAGGATTCATTTGTAACAGTAATTAATATAATGTAGAGTTAATGGTCTAGAGTGTTAAACTAAGGAGTCTGACCTGACCTGACCTGACCTGACCTCAGTTAAATAAATGCATTTCATTTAATAATAGGAATATTTCCTTTCCTCTCAATGCGAAAGCCCCTTTGATTTAACCTTGTCTAATGTGGTATTTGATAGGGGAGGGTAGAATTCTAAAATTATGAGTACGAGTACCAATAAAGATGAATGTACAACACCAGAAGATTTGAACTGATACTCTTAACCCTAATTGACTAGGGCTATATCGGTATTAGCCATTATGAATGTGAAACAGGAGATTTCAACTCTGGATTAATCTGTTTTGGCGAAGGTGATTTAGACTATGTTTAAAATAGAATAGGGGATAGCTAATATAAAGAAAGAGACTATTAGTGTTCTGCTTATTGATATTAGTTAATTGACTCGCCTCTACTCGACTCTGGATAGATGTTGATTAAAAATGTTATGGACCCCTAAATAGATAATTCACTGAGGAGAATACCGACTATGCCTTTTATTATTCGATTCGCCAAGTGGCCAATTATTCGATTCGACCTGACCAGGCACCAATTCTTCGAAACGGCAGCTATTTTCCAAAGCTTGAGCTTCAAATTTTAGTTCTAGTTCTGTTCTTCACTACCCCGTCAGCCACAGGAATACTAAGGATTAACCTGTTCTTTTTCTCAGCTCAGCTCCGCTCAGCTCCGCTCATATCCTAACCAATCCTATCATATCAGCTCCGCTCAGCTCCGCTCAGCTCCGCTCAGATTAGATTCTATTAGATTAGATTAGATTTGATCACATGTATTATAAATTTAGTTCAGTTCACTGGGGTTTCGCATAGGGTTTGCATTACCCCACTTTAACGTTGTAAATGGTCACTCAACCCCTGGGCTAATCTAAAAGCGTCCCCGCCCCCATGTTCGTCTACTGGCGTGGTTCACTACCAACTTCCCGAACCTGGGTACAGGACTGCAGCTTCCGGATTTTGAAATTCGTTATTCGGTCTTCTAAAAAATGAAGAAGAAAATAGATTTGAACATTTCAACCCCCCCCGCTGCATTTTGGGGTCCTAGATGTATATGTGGGTATGGGTCGAAAACAAACTAGAGTTCCAATCCTCTAATTGCTAAGTAGGGCAATATTTAATTGAATCATAAGGAGGATTCAGGGTATGGTTAACCCTTCTCATTAAAATGCAAAGAACATTGACACCTAAGATCCGCCCAACGATGCACTGGGCCTTGATGATCTGTAGATTTCTAGATCGAAATCGAATTCTGAATTCAATCGAATCGAATCGAATCAAAAAAGATAGGATAGGATTGCCTAGCCTAGCCTAGCCTAGCCTAGCCCAGCCCCCCTGCGGTGCGGTGCGGTGCGGTGCGGTGCGGTGCGGTGCGGTGCGGTGCGGTGCGGTGCGGTGCGGTGCGGTGCGGTGCTGCCCTAATAACAAATTATGGATTTCCACCCGCTGCTTTGCTTTGCGCTAATATTATAGCTAGCGAGTTTTCCATTCAGCACCCCCGCTGCACTGGGGCCAGACCCTAGCTTTGGCTTTGGCTTTGGCTTAGGCTAACCTAGGATGCAGGGCCCGGACCTCTGAGTCGGGGCCCAGCGCGCCGGCGGGCCGCAATGCAGCGGCCCCGCGCGAAGCGCCGGTCGCGCCGGGGGAAGGCCGCCCAAATCTCTAGCGATACACAGGCAAATTGAACCATAACCATTTAATGGATTAGCCAGTGCAGCGGGGTCTTGGATCCCTAGTGCTGCGGGAGCCTAGCTACTGTAAAGCCCTAAAGGCTCGACTGTGTAAAGCCCTAAAGGCTCAACAAAAGTGACAGCCGCACAGCAGAGATCAAATCAGACCCTACCTCCATGTCAGCATAATCCTAACAGATTGGACCGTGCTGACATTCATTCCAGGCTGCGGTCCGCACCGCACCGCACCGCAGCGGCGCCGGCGCAGCCCACAAAATGGGGACTCAAGGTTAAAATCAGAGCATATAGTTCAGAGTTATTAAGCCCGAATGTATGATCCTGGCTCAAAGTAAACGCAGTATCTAGACCTAACACATGTTGGTGAAGAGATTAGAAGATCAATTTGCGGAGAGGTGAGTAAGAAAGAAATTTACCCTTTAACCCTCATAGAAGGTTATTATAAAGTAAAGGATAATTAATTTTGAAGATTAGATAAAAGATGAAAATCTTGTCGATAATCTTTAGCATAACGCCACAATAACTCAAAAGTTGAGAGTTATCCCATGGCAGCAGTGAGGAATATTAGGCAATCGGTGAAAACTGGACCTAGTCTAGATAAGGCAAGGCATATATAGCTAAGCCCTAATCTATCGCAATTCGTGATAATGCAGCACTCACACACAACACAGCAGGGTATCATTGAATCAATAAAATGAATATTTAGATTAGAAATTCTGGCGAAATCTGTGCCAGCAGCCGCGGTAACACAGATAGAATAGCGTTACTATTTAATTAATAGGCATGAAGCGTATTTAGATGGTTAAAAAACTAGAGTAATAAAGGAGTAATAGGAATAATCGGTGTAGAGATGAAATGTGTAAATATCGATTGGAACTACAAAGGCGACGGCATATTGCTATTTATTACTGACATTTCAATACTAAAGTATGGGCAGTAACGAGGATTAGAGACCCTTTTAATCCATACCCTAAATACTGAATGAGAATCAAATTATAAATATCATTCCGCCTGGATAGTAGGATGGCAACATTGAAACCCAATGGAATAGACGGGTCTTGAGATAAGCCGTGAAGCATGTGGTTTAATTGGATGATCCCCCTTTAATCTTACCTTTTCTTTTAAATGGTGTTGCATGGCTGTTGATTAGCTTTTGAAGTAATTTTTAAAAAGCAATTCACCTCATAGGAGGTTTCACTTCAAGTACGCATGGCCCAATGAAAAGGGCTACACACATGCCACAATTTCTAATCCAATTTCGAAAATTAGAAGAAGTACAGATTTTTAACTGAAACTCGTTAAAATGAAGCTGGAATGGCTAGTAATCGTGTAATAGTAAGATACGGTGAATAATTAAATCAAGATTGTACTAACCGCCCGTCAAGGCAATCTAGATATATAAAGAAGCAATAGAAATTCGAATATTCTGGTTTGATTTATCAATTTGAAATTGAATTTAATTCTCATGTATATCAAGAAGGTTTAAGTCGTAACAAGGTCACCGTACTGGAAGGTGTGGTGTAAACCGTAACAGGAACATTTATTGAATAGGATATGAAAGGGAACTGCCACTAGGCTGCAGCAAGCAGCAAACCCCGATTTTTGAAGCCAAGGGCAGCTGCAAATGTACTGCCTCCGGCGACCCACCCAACAAGCAAAATGGACTTCGCCCCCCCACCCCACCCCTGCGGTGCGGTGCGGTGCGGCGGGGAGCACAGCTGGGCCGCCGTAGGCGGCCGAGCTGGCCCCCCCCAGCGCAAAGCGCTGGGGGCCCCGCACTTAGCGCTGTGGGCCGTCGTTTCCCGCCTCCTACCACACCCTACCCCTGCGATGCCGAGGTTTGCCCTGCATTGCGTCGTGCTACCTCTGACGGCGATGAAGCGCTGCGGTGCGGACCGGTGGAAGTGTGAGGGTAGGTTAAAATACAGGAACCAACCCGCTGCCAAGCCTCCAAGGAAGCAAAGCAGCCGGTTCCAGGTAAACCCGAACCCCTGCATACTAGGGGTTCACACACGTGGTAACAGGTAAGACCTGTAGTCAAAGAAAGAAAAAACAATTGAAAAATTATTTGTGGATGTCTAATCTATTTAATTTTTGGAAGTCTAAACTTAAAAAAGCATTGCTATTTCCAAATGTGAAAACATACAAGATCAATTTATGAACTAATATATTTTAGTAATATTAATCACACCAAGGAATTTAATTCCTAACTTTCTTAGTAATGACGAATGAAAAGAAAATCCAAACTCTGCCTGCTGGCGCCGCTGCATAAGGCGGCCTCGTGCTACCTTCGGCGCACCAGGCATAAGATTGTTTAACGATCAAAAATCGATTTCATTTAATAATAAAAGTCCTGGCCCGTTAGGACTAATAAGTGGATTGGAGCCCTGTCTAATTAATTCCTATAGAAGGATAGATCAGAACCGAACCCCCATTAATCAAGGAAGGATTCAGAGTAGCAAAATTAAATAGTGATAGTGAATAGTACTGAGAAGGAACGATTAATTCAACCTAATTGAAAATTGAATTTAAACAGATAATTTTGTTCCAAAAGAAATATTTGATTTCAATTGGATACCTTTTGCATCATGGGTCAGCAAGTTAATAATGATAAACAAGTATAAAGCTATATGAAAATATTAAAGTTGAGTTTAGTTTATATTATTAGACCCGAAACTAATCGAACCAGTCATTATCAGGGTAAATAGACCGAACTTGTGATTGTTGCAATAATCTAAGATGAATAATGATTAGAGGTGAAATTCCTAACGAGATTAGAGATAGCTGGTTTGCTAGGAAAACTATTTTAGTAGTCTTATTATATTTCTATTGATATTCCTACTGCGCTAAGCGCTAATCTGTTCCCAGTTTCAATTGAGAACGTCCACCGGCGAAGCAGACCTATTAATAGGAGGCTCGTCCATATTTCCACTCTAGGAGCCCTAAGGGGTCTTCTAATCGTGGGGACTGAGGACGGGATTCAGGCTTCAATGCCCTCATCCTAATGGAATTTACCGTTAGGGGCAGGCTAAAAAGGACTGGCTAAAAAGGAGAGAAATTAACAAGACAGGGTAGAGCCTGTGTAATTAATTAGTAGGAGCCAAATGCACTGATAGATGTACAGTACCGGTATAATCCCGATCTAGAAATGTTTATCATCTCTAATTCCTAAAGTGTATATAATAAGTCAGAAAATGAGTGATAAGATTCATATTCGAGAGAGAAACAACTCTATCTATAGGATCAAGTTTCTAAATGAAAGTTAAGTGAATAGAAAATGTTGAATTTGATTCCCCTCCGGTTCAATTGATTCACCAACAATTCCGGTGTTTCTCTAAACCGAACGGAACCTAACCTTTCTTTTGGGTGGGCTTGGTAGCGGCCATCCCTATTTTAATGCGTAACAGCAAAAAAGAATTAGAAATTTAATATTGTAAATGTACGAATCAAAAACTTTCTACTTTAACCATAGAACCACCTTTAGGTGGTTGGTACTAGCATAAAAAAAGTCTAACTTTGAAAGGAGTTCCCAGACTGTAACAATTTGGAAGCCCAAAGCAAAGTTTAATAATACTTTTTTAAGAGAATGCTGACATGAGTAACGTAAAAAAAGAGTTAATCCAATCTCTTTGATCATAAATCCAAGGTTTTCAAGATATATACTTGCAATGTGATGAGTCCATTGTATAAAATTATTTAAAAAATTGAGTTATTCGGTTTCTAAGATTTAATTATCGATGAATAAAGCTTTGAATCTAATATAATAAAAATGAAATCAATTCCGATTCCAAATCAGGATTAGGATTAAATTAATATCAGAAGCAAAGCAATGATGCCAAATCAGGAAATTATTATTGGTTATGGCTATTTTAACCGAACGAACCGTACTGATAACCGACACTGGTGGATTTCAAGCTTAGCAATACCTTTTCTAAGCTAATGATTTGGAGTTAACTATTTAGAAGGAACTCGGCAAATTAGGAGTGCGACTGTGACTTCGAACATAGGTCTTAGCAAACTTAAATAGGATGTATTAGGACCGGTACCTGCCCGGTGCCAGCAAGCTAAAAATTGCCCAACTCAGTAGGGTGATTCGAAACTCTGGTAAACGGCAGCTGTAACTCTGACGGTTCTAAGGTAGCGAAATTCCTCGGCTATTAATTGTAGTCCCGCATGAATGGTGAAACGACGCTCCGACTGTCTCCTAAATAGACTCCGTGAAGTTACAATTTTCGTGCAGATGCGAAAAATCCTCAGCAAGACGAGAAGACCCTATGAAGCTTTACTGATATGAAATTTCTGAATTAATTTTCTTAGTCAGTTTCGCTGGGGCGGCGACCTCCAAAATAGTAACGGAGTGTCAACAATGGCATGATTAAATTTAACGGATGAAACATGCTTAAAAAATTGAGTCACAACTCTGTTTTGAATAATAAAAATCTCCAATTTTTCTTGTTTGTCGTAGTGATCCGCTAATTTAATTAGCGCTTAAGGAATTCAAGCTACTCTAGGGATAACAGGCTAGTCTTCAAATTCGGTATCTACGGATTTGAAGGATCGGCACCTCGATGTCGACTCTACCTATCCTAGGGCTGTAAGCGGTCCTAAGGGTGCGACTGTTCTTCGCATAAAAGGTAACGTGAGTTGGGTTTATACCGCGGTGACGCAGGTAGGATTCTATCTACTGAGGAATAAAAAAAGAAATGACTAGCTCTAGTACGAGAGGACTGAGTGGGTTGAACCAATGATTCAAATTCCAAAATTTAGTTATGTTCATAATTGTGAATTCCTGAATTCATCTAAGGAAGAAACTTAATTTGCTTTTTTATATTAAATAAGAATCAATTGAAGATTGATTTGGTATTTTTGATGTGGATTATGAATTGAATCCAAAACAGGCCTCAATATCTCTAATCCCCTAATATCAATAGATGAACTGAATATCCTTAGATATCGTTTATCTCTTTAGGGTAGCCATATATCAATTTTTTTCTAATTGAAAATCCATTTTAACTCAGGCTGTGGATCTCCCCTCAATAGCCCTTGGGCCTAGGGGCCCGCAGGAAGCCCAGCGCTTTTCGGCGGCGCTGCATTAGCGCTGCGGCCCGGGCCGCAACCGGAGGCGGCGCAAAACGCGGGGCCAAGGGCCCTGCAAATGCAGCGGCAAAGCATAGGCCAGAAGCGGGGAGATTTCGATTTAATTGGCCGGAAACGGCTTGGCCGTAATCGGCTTGTACCGTTTTTTCTTTTTCTTAGCGAAGCCGAAGCCCATTATGGGCGAAGCCGAAGCCCATTCTGTTTATTAGTTTGATTAGGTTTAATTTTCAAACTTTCCACATCACATCCCCTGCGGAATTTCCGCCCTAGCAGCCCTCAAGTATGCAAGGGATTCTCCCCTAAATGGAATTTTAGGGTTGGCGCTCCACTGGCCAATTCATTTGAGATTTGGGTCCATCAGATTTGCTCCTGTAAAAATGGCAATTTCCTATCCATTTACACCCGAGCGCAAAGCGCGGGCTCCGCTGAGGCGAAGCAAAGCTGAGCCCGGCGCGGGGCCCCATGCAGCGCCGCACCGCACCGCAGTGCAGCGGGGGCCCAGCCTGGCGCGAAACGCCCGGCGCAGGGCCCGGCGCTTAGCGCGGGGCCCTTAGGGCCCGGAGGGCCCCCCTGCGGATTCCCCCACCCGACCCGACCGGCCCACCCCTGCGGTGCGGTGCGGTGCGGTGCGGTGCGGTGCGATGAAGTGCGGCGCTGCGCTGCGGTGCGGTGCGGACCGCACTGCGGTGCGGTGCGGTGCGGTGCGGTGCGGTGCGGTGCGGTGCGGTGCGGCGCAGCCCATAGGGTCGGGTGGGGGCCAAGGGCGGGTGGGGCAGGCCAGGCCCCGCATCAACATTAAATTTTCCCGGTAATGTAAAGGTAGCATATCAAGCTCATAATTTGATAGTAAAGGTTCAATTCCTTTCCGGGCCCATGGGCATTGAGATATTTCTTCGCCCATTAAGGGCTTCACCTAATTAATCCCCAAACCCCAGCGGCCGCCGCTGCATTAGCGGCGGAGCCCGCGTTTCGCGCCGGCAGCAGCCCTGCGGTGCGGTGCGGTGCGGTGCGGTGCGGTGCATTGGGGGACCCCTCCAAACCCACGATCGGCTCAGATAAATGTGAAGAGACTCAGTTAGAGATAGAACCCTAACCAGTAAAGAGGTTTAATCTAACCAGTAATATTGAATGTAATTTAATGGTAAAATCTTGAGCTCCAAACTCAAAAATATTAGTTCGATTCTAATCATTCCCTAAATCCCTTCCCTTCCGTATCTCCTCCCAATCATCTTAATATCCTTTTGAAATGGCCTATGGCTTGTAATAGGTCGCCAGGGGCCGGTTAATTCAACTCACGTGCTACCTTCGGCGCATCAGCCTTCGGCGGCCCCCACAGAGTCCGTTAGGACTCGCCGGCAGCCGCCGAAGGCCCCGCTGTGCATCATTGGGCCCTGCTGTGCCGTGCCGTGCCGTGCCGTGCCGTGCCGTGCCGTGCCGCCCCTATGGGCCGGCCCCTGCGGTGCGGGGCGGGCCCCCTGCGGTGCGGTCCGCAGCGGAGGGGCCCCGCCCCGCCCTTCGGGGTCGGGCCCCCTTAGGGGGCCCCGTGCTTTGCACCGGGGGGCCCGACCCGACCCGCACCGCACCGCACCGCACCGCACCGCACCGCACCGCACCGCACCGCACCGCACCGCAGGGGGGCCCCGCCTCAGCCCTGGGGCAGAAGCCGGGCCCAGCCAATGATTCCCTAGTGCAATTTCCAAATCAAAAGTGTTTTAATCTAACCTTAAAATCAAACCAGTAATTAAAGAACTCGACGAGCTCATTTCGCGCCTTGCGCCATATGTGCTACCTCTGACGGCGGCGCCCTGCTGCCCCCTGCGGTGCGGTGCGGTGCGGTGCGGTCCGCAGCGGTCCGCTGCGGACCGCAGCCGTGCCGCCCCCCACTCCCATGGGCGAACCCCGCCTCCGGCGGCCCTGCATTGCGTCGTGCTACCTCCGGCGCACCGGGCCCAGCGCGTTGCGCTGGCCCCCCCCCGGGCCCTATGGGCCGGCCTGCGGTGCGGCCTGCTTCTTGAGTGTAGGCAGGGCCCAGCCTCCGCCCAAGGCGTAAGCAGGGCCCTGCGGCCTGCGGCGCTGCATTCTAGGCAGGATTTAGGGCACGCCGGAAAGGCGGGGCAGACCAGGAAGCCGTAGGTCGCCCTTCCTTCGGGAGGGGCGGATATGGGTTCCCCCGCATTTGCCAATGCCGCCCCCCCCCCTGCGGATGCGGATGCGGATGCGGATGCGGATGCGGATGCGGATGCGGATGCGGATGCGGATGCGGATGCGGATGCGTATGCGGATGCGGATGCGGATGCGGATGCGGATGCGTATGCGGATGCGGATGCGGATGCGGGCGGCCGCCGTTGGCGGCTGCCCGCACCGCACCGCACCGCACCGCACCGCACCGCAGGGGGGCCGGTCGCGGCGGGTCAGACCAGGAAATCGCTTCTGCAGCGGCGGCCGCAGCACTGCATTGCATTTGGGTACCCATATTTGAGTTTGATCGTAACCCAAACCCAGATCTCAATTTTCAGAATTGACTTTTAGAGTGAATTCTCAAGAATCAAATCTAAGCCGATGCAATCCATTAAATAAACAATGGCCCATGGCTGCCAATTAGGCCATTAATTGGTTATTCGGATTTAATTCTATCCCATCCTATTATGTATTTATCTATATTATTATTACCACTTTGTGGAAGTTTATTAGCAACAAATAGAAAAACTGGCAATCTAGGCGGGCCAATCTTAAGTATTATTTGTATCTCAATTACAACATTATTGGCTACAATAGCATTTTGGGAAGTAGGTTTAAATGGGTCAACAGTATCTTTAAAATTAGGATATTGGATTAAATCAAATTATTTAAATCTAGAATGGTCTTTACTTTTTGATTCTTTGACAGTTTCCATGTTCATACCTGTATTATATATTTCTTCTTTAGTCCAAATCTATTCTTTAGGATATATGGATGGTGATCCACATATTTCTCGTTTTTATTCATATTTAAGTTTATTCTCTTTCTTTATGTTAATTTAGATAACAGGAGAAAATTTATTAGTATTATTTTAGGGCTGGGAAGGTGTAGGACTTGCTTCTTATCTTTTAATTAATTTCTGGTTTACTCGTATAGCTGCAAATATGGCTGCATTAAAAGCTTTTTAGATGAATCGAATAGGAGACTGGGCTTTAAGTTTAGGATTATTATTAACAATCGCTTTAACAGCTGACTTATCTTTTGCAACAATATTTTCATTAGCTTCATATTTAAATACAGATTTAATTTAGATTTTAGCTGTTTTATTATTAATAGGTGCTTCTGCTAAATCTGCCCAATTAGGACTTCATAGTTGGTAGGCCTCAGCCATGGAGGGACCTACTCCTGTGTCTGCTTTAATTCATGCAGCTACCATGGTTACAGCTGGTGTTTATCTTTTAATGCGGTTTAGCCCTTTATTAGAATGGTCTTCTACCAGTCTTCAATTAGTAGCTTGGTTAGGTGGTTTAAGTGCTTTATTAGGTGCAGCAGCCAGTTTATTAGAAAATGATATTAAACGTGTAATTGCTTATTCAACAACTAGTCAATTAGGTTATATGGTAGTAGCCTGTGGCCTATCTCAATTTAATATAGGTTTATTCCATTTAATTAATCATGCCTTTTTTAAGGGTTTATTATTTTTATCAGCAGGAGCTGTATTACATGCTTTAATGGATGAGCAAGACATGCGCCGCATGGGTAGTTTAGTTTTATTAATACCCAAAACTTATGCTTTTATTTTAATTGGGAGTTTATCTTTAATGGCTTTACCTTTTTTAACTGGTTTCTATTCTAAAGATTTCATTCTTGAAATGGCTCTAATTCCTCATAATACTACTAATACAATGGCTTGTATATTAGCTTTAGTAGCTGCCTTATTAACTGGTACTTATTCTGCTCGTTTAATGATATTAACTTTCTTATCTGAACCTCATTTTCCTTCAACTCTTTTACCTGAAATTTCAGATCCGGTCTAGAGTAGTTTTATTTCTTTATTATTAGCTTCAATAGCAGCCGTATTTTAGGGGTTTCTAACTAATGAATTATTTTAGGGTATAGATTTCTTTTTATCTGGTCAATCTTTATTTATCCATCCTGATCATTTAATTCTTTTAGATGGTACTCTTTCTCCTGCTTCAATTTGGCAATTCTTACCTCCTTTAACCTTATTAACTTTGATAACTATTTTACCTTTTAGTTTTACTTTTCCAGCTGTGTTTACCCGTCATAAAATCTGCAATGCAGCGGTTGATCAATTGTTAACCAGTACTCAATCAAAGGCTAAAGTTATTCAATCTTAGGGGGTAAGCACATTCAGTTTCAGTAACCCTCCCTCTATAAATGTAGAGAATAGGGAAAACAAAAAGAATCCTAGCCCCTCCAGGCGCAATCATACTTTAAGTTTCGGTATAGGTACCTAGAGTGGAATTTTAAATCATTTCAATATATATACCCACTGGATCATCTATAATACTTTAAATTTAGGTGTGATTTTACATAGACATATCGATCGTGGTTTAATAGAATTAATAGGTCCAACAGGTTTAATTAATTTGATTCATTATCTTGGGTTTAGATTAGAATTATTGGCAACTGGTTATTTACCACATTATGCTTTTCTAATAATCGGCTGCATTTTAACCTTTACATTGCTTTGCCTAAGTTCTATCCTAATATAGGGGCCCCCGCCGTAAGCGGGCCCTTGGGGCCGCCGTAGGCGGGCCCGAAGGGCCCGGATCCTTTACTATTCCTTTCTATCTAATTTTCTGATCGGATCGGATCGGATCGGATCGGATCGGATCGGATCGAATTTGGCTTCGCATTTGTAGCTTGCTTTGCTTCGATATGAGCCTGACCCGATGCCGTACGTTCGCGGGCCTAACCTAGAAAAGCCCAGCCCTGCGGTGCGGTGCGGTGCGGTGCGGTGCGGTGCGCCCTGCTGCGCCGGCGCCGGCGCCGGCGCCGGCGCCGGCGCCGGCGCCCGCACATTAAATAAATAGGGGCAGCCGGCAGGTGGAAATCTCTAAAGGGATGTGCCTGAATGGTTAAGGAACACACTGTAAATGTGCGAGTAGTCTACTCAAAGTGGGTTCGATTCCTACCATCCCTAAAAATCGGATTCAACTTTACCAGGCACCACTCCTCCAGATTGGCAACTTAGAGTGGCAAATCCGCATACGAACTCGGCCGAGTTGCCCGCCGGCGCTTCGCGCGGGCCCCTTGGGGCCCCCGGCCCAGCGCTTTGCGCCGGGGCCGACGGCGGGCCAGGGTGAGTTGGATAGCCTGCCGCTGCATTGGCCGCTGCATTGGCCGCAGCATTGGCCGCTGCATTTGCTGGGCTGCATCGGGCCTGCGGTGCGGTGCGGTGCGGTGCGGTGCGGTGCGGTGCGGTGCGGTGCGGTGCGGCGCTGCATTAGAAGCAAGGTACCGCACCGCACAGCAGCGGATATTTGTTACGGCACAGCTTTGTGGGTCATACCAGGGATACGCAGCCTTCCTTCGTTAGCAGGGCGGATTGGCACCCCGGCAAGGCGGGTCCTACCCTATATACGCAGCCTTCATACGTTAAGCATGGCGTATTAAGGGGTACCCTCCAAGGCGGCGCCGGCGCCGGCGCCGTCGCAGCAGGACATCCCAGGAAACCGCTTTAGCGGTCGCGGACGTACGGCATTGGGGTACGTTAAGGCGGGTCAGACCCGGAAACCGCTAATGCAGCGACGGCCGCAGCATTTGTGAACACATATTTTCCGTAGCAAAGCCGCAACCCCAATGCTTTCCGTTAAGATTAGAAATAATGCCGTAGGCCTTCGGTCGCGGGCCTAGGGGCCGCCGCCGTAGCGCGTAACCCGCCACTCGTATAGCGGCACAGCAGGGAATGGTTAGATTGAATAATAGTTCAAGGTTAGTCAATAAAAAGGGGCGTAGCTCAATGGTAGAGCTCTAGTTTTGGGAATTAGTGATGAAGGTTCGATTCCTTCCGACCCGAAAAATCAAATCCCAATCCAGATTCAAATGCAGCGGCGCCGGCAGCAGCCCGGCGCTTCGCACGGGGTCGCCTAATGCAGCGGCGCCAGCAGCCCGGGTTTCCGGCTTTTTAGGAATCCATCAGTCGATTTAGACCTAAGAGAGCTAAAGTCCCTGGTTCAAAAGGGTACTGAGGGCAAAGAACCCGCAGCGCAGCCCCCCCATTCCCCCACCCGACCCGACCGGCCCACCCCCGCACCGCACCGCACCGCACCGCACCGCACCGCACCGCACCGCACCGCACCGCACCGCACCGCACCGCACCGCACCGCAGCCCATAGGGTCGGGTGGGGGCTAAGGGCGGGTGGGGCAGGCCAGGCCCGCGCAAAGCGCCGGTAGCGCCGAATTTATGAAAATGCTTACGAATTATTAAATGGCTTTAATTTGTTATTATTATAATTTTTTAGTTTAGGCTATTTTAATTAGTAATTTAGTTGTACTTAGTGCGTTAAATCCAATTCATCGTATGGTTTGGTTAATTATTGTTTTTGTATAGGGTTCTTTTGTATTTTAGTTATTAGACTTTATCTTTATAGGATTAACTTATATAATTGTATATGTAGGAGCAATAGCTATTTTATTTTTATTCGTTATAATGATGGTCCAAATTCATAATGGATCTGAAACAAGTATTAAATACCCGGGCTCCCTGCGGTCCGCACCGCAAGCGGGGGGGTCCTTGGCAGGTACGAATTTCTTTCCTTTAAATCTAAATTAGGGGCCACGACCCCTGGTTATTGAAAATGCTAGTACTGATACAACTTTTAAATTCAATTAGAGGCCTACGGAACACAATAGAACGGCCAATCCAGGGATATGGCTAAAATCTTAGCACTCTGGACATAGTGCCCCTATTTCTAAAGGTAGTACCGATACCAATACTTTCAATTTATCAACATTAGCCTTTGCGGGTTTCCCTGCATTTTAGATTTGTTTAATTTTAGTCTAGGGTGCTAGTTACTTTTTAATTTCTACAACTAATTCTTTCGCTATAGGAACCGGTTGCTATTTTTCTACTTCTTGGTTTGAATTATAGACCTCCTGTTCAGATATTGAAACATTAGCTAATATGATTTATATTGCATACCCTACAGCTTTAGTTTTTATAGCAATTTTACTTTGGAGTGTATTAATAGGAGTAATTCAAATAACTATGGCGGCCTCCCGCGGCCATTGAGGCAAGCCCCCGCAGCACTGGCTAATCAAATTTCTGGTACCCTGGAACCGGCGAATCAGCCCTCTGTCCCCTTCCACAGTAGTTCGTTCTTTACTCGCAGTGAATGGTCCGACGGTTTCCTCCAATGCCGTACGTCCGCGGCCGCCGCTGCATTAGCGGTTTCCTGTCCTGATGTGACCCGCTGCGATGAAGCGCTGCATTGTAGGCCAAGCTGCGGGTTCGCCTCTAAAGCCGCATTAGCCGGGCTGCGAAGAAGCGCGCGCTTCATCGCAGCCCCCCCCGCTCCGCTGCGGTGCGGTGCGGTGCGGTGCGGTGCGGTGCGGTGCGGACCGCAGCGGTGGGCCGCCCTGCGGTGCGGTGCGGTGCGGTGCGGTGCGGTGCGGTGCGGTGCGGTGCGGCGCTGCATTGGGCGGCTCCGGGACCGGCCCGGCGCGCCGGAGGTCGCGCGCAGCAGGGCCGTCGGCCCCCTGGGCGCGGCCCCGCTGTGCATCATTGGGCCCAGAGGTGGAAGTGTGAGGGTAGAAACCAGGAAACCCAAACCGTAGGATGCTAGGCTGGGGGTTCCCTCCCAGGAACTGATTGAAACCTTTTGGCCAGGGTCCTACGGCCGCTATCCAACTATCCAACATTACCACAGGGAGCGACCGGAGCCGCAAATGCAGCGGGCGCCTGCAGCCAGGGGCCGCCGCAGGGGCCCTGGCGGAAAACGCGGGGCCCCCTTAGGGGGGCCCTGCGCCGCACCGCAGCCCATTCCCCCACCCGACCGACCGGCCCACCCGCCCAAAGGGTCGGGTGGGGGCAAGGGCGGGTGGGGCAGGCCTGCGGTGCGGTCCGCAGCGGAGGGGGGCCGGCGGTGCGGCCTGCGGTGCGGTGCGGTGCGGCGCTGCATTGGGCTGCGCCGCACTGCGGCGCTGCGGTGCGGTGCGGACCGCAGGGCCCTGCTGTGCTGTGCTGTGCTGTGCTGTGCGGGGGGCCCTGCGCCCTTCCGTATTCGCCTGTGGTATGGGCCCCCTCCCCCTGCGATGAAGCGCTGCATTGCACCGCTTCATCGCGGGGGGCCCAGCGCTTTGCGCCAAGGGGGCGCCGCCGTCAGAGGTAGCACGGTAGTAGTTAGCAATGCCGTACGTCCGCGGTAATGCTGAGCCGCGGCAATGCAGCGGCTGAGCCGCGGCACTGCCCCCCGCTGCATATAGGGCGCGGCAATATTTAACTGAACTGAACTGAACTGAACTGAACTGAACTGAACTGAACTGAACTGAACTGAACTGAACTGAACTGAACTGAACCGAACCCCACCTGAATGTGCTTAGCCCTGAATGTGCTTAGCCCTGAATGTGCTTAGCCCTGAATGTGCTTCGCCCCATCCCCAACTTAATGCTGCGGCCACCGCAAAATGCAGCTGCAGCTAAAACTGCCACCACCACAATAAGTGGGAGCCCGGCCCGCTGCACTGGGCCGGGCCAGGCCGGCCTTCCTTTGCCTTTCTAAATCTCATTTCATTTCCTAGATTCATAGTTAGGTGAACCCCGCCCATATCAAGAATTGGATGCGAATTCAGATCACATCAAATCCCCGCTTAACGTTGAATTTAAGTATAATGTAAATATCAGTTTTACACTCAAATTATGGCAGGTTTAGGTTCAAATTTAGCAATTTCTTTATTTATAACTGCAATTTTAGCATATATCTTTAATGGAGGTAAAAATTTAATTATGGTTCTAATTTCTTTAGAATTAATCTAGCTTTCAATAGGTATCTTATTATTACATTTATCTTTTAATATGGATGATTTAATTGGTTCAACATTAACTTTATATATTTTACCCTTAGCAGGCTGTGAATCCGCTTAGGGGCTGGCTTAGCTAATAGCTTATTACCCATCACGAGGATCAATTCAAATCTGACCCCGCGAGTTCAGAATGCACCGCACTCTGGTAAATTCCAGGTTAAACGGAGGGGGCCCTTCGCAGCAGGGCTGGTTCTTTCTAGAAAAGTAGAACCCGAACCCAAATTTGCTAAAGCTAAAGAGGAAACCCCCAGCTGCGTACTGGAGCCGCAAACGGCGCTTCATCGCAGCCCCCCGCTCCGCACCGCACCGCACCGCTGCGGACCGCACCGCTGCGGACCGCACCGTACCGCACCGCACCGCACCGCAGCGGGGGGCCCGGCGCGCAGCGCTGGGGCCGGCGCCAAGCGCGGGGCCCAGCCTGGCGCGAAACGCCCAGGGCCCAGCATCCTTCGGGGAGGGTTTACTGTCCAATCACCTCCCACTCCCACCTCAAAGCCCGGAGCCGCAAACGGCGACGGCGCTGCGCTGCGGTGCGGTGCGGCGCAGCGCAGCCCCCCCCGCTGCATCGGGGCCGGCCGCACCGCAGGGCGCGCCCAGCCCTCACCCAGCTTCGCAGGGCTTTGGTGTGAAATGGAGGCCCGCTGCAGAAGTGGCAGCGGCCGCAAATGCAGCGGTGGTTTCTATCTATTCGGTAATGGTTAGATTCGAATTAAAAATGAGCCATGGTTGGCGAATTCCGTGCTAAGTGCCGAATTATTGAAATCGCTACACTTTCGTATTATTAACTTATGATGGGGTTTATATCAATGAGTGGAATTTTATTAGTAGTTTTATATTTAGTTAGTTTTTGGGTTAGTTCTACTAATCGTACAATGGAAAAATTATCAGCTTATGAATGTGGATTAGAACCTATGGGGGATGCTCGTATTAAATTTGATATTTTCTACTATGTTATTGGAATTTTATTTTTAATTTTTGATCTTGAAATAATATTTTTAGTTCCTTTAGCTGCAATTCTATTTACTTTTCATTCTTTTATAGGATTTGCAATGATATTTCTATTTATTACCATCTTAACTATTGGTTTTATATATGAATGGTTAATGGGAGCTTTAGATATAACTGTTTAACCGAAACCAAAAATAAGAGGCATCCCAGCTTCTGCCCTACTCTTCAAGATTTGCGCAATGCTGCGGCAAACGCGCGAATTCCGCCCTACCGCAACCAATTTGGCCACCACTGGAGCGCCCTAAGCCGCCCAAGGCGGAGGCAGGGCCCTGCGGTGCCTCCCCCGGCTGCGGGGCCCAGCGTGAAACGCCGGGCCCAAGTCAGTAAGCCGGGCCCTCCCCCCTAATGGGGGGCGCAAAGCGCCGGGCGGGGCCCCGCGGAAAACGCCGGGCCCAACCCAGTGATGCACAGCGCCGCAGGGCTGCGGTCCGCAGCGCCGCTGCGGTGCGGTGCGGTGCGGTGCGGTGCGGTGCGGACCGCAGCGGTGATATAATAACGTAATAAAGCTTAGATTTAATATATCAAAGCTCTAAAATTATCTGGCCTGGCATAGCTCTGTCATTTAATTTGCAAGCTAGGCAAAGCAGCTATTTTCTGGTCGAAAGCATATTTGGCTCAGCGGAGGGCACTGCCGGGCGCGCCCCTGCGGCGCCGCTGCGGACCGCACTGCGGCGCACTGCGGCGCACTGCGGCGCACCGCAGCCCAACGATGCAGCGCGCCCCCCAAGCTCCCTAATGCAGCGGCGACGGCGACGGCGACGGCGACGGCGACGGCGACGGCGACGGCGACGGCGACGGCGACGGCGACGGCGACGGCGACGGCGACGGCGACGGCGACGGCGACGGCGACGGCGACGGCGACGGCGACGGCGACGGCGACGGCGACGGCGGCCGCAGCATTGGGGCACCCATTTGTAGCTGCATTTGGTTTGTTTTACGTCAATCGAAAGATTATGCAGGAATCCATTAAAGCCCTAAACCTTTAATTGGGTTTCACTTAATTGTAAAATAGAATCGCAATGCGGTAATAGTTATTATTTGATAATGTTTAAATTATAGGCTTGGCTTGCCTATTTGGTTTAAATCAAACCAGAGTCATTATCCCTTCAAGTAATGGGATGGAATCTAACCGACTCTTTAGAAATGAACTGGCTCTAGCTAATTGGAATGTTAAAGTATTCTATGCACTACCCAGCCTGACCCGAAGGGCGGGCCCAAGTATTCGATAGTTCGTTTATCGAGGCCAAGGTTTAATTAACTTTGAGTCGCCTCCCTTCCAACAACTACCCATTCCCCCAGGCGAATGCATTAGCATTCTCATAGTTTAAATCTGGCCTGCCTCAACGATGCTATGCAGAGTAGGGCTATATTCGCGCGTTTGCCGCTGCATTGCCTAACCGCTCTGCTTTGCTTTGCTTGGCCGCTGCATTGCTTGGCCGCTGCATTGCTTCGCCCCCCACTTCTTTCGGATTCGCAACTTAGAGTGGCGAATCCGCCGCACCGCCGAACTCGGACGATCCCCACGGGCCTGCCGGGGCAGCGACCCCTAAAGGGCACGGCGCGAATGCAGCGGCGCCGGGCCCCGGGCAGCCCGCTGCATTTGCGGCTACGGGCTAGACAGTGGTTTCCTGTCAAAGTGGGGGTAGAGGCCAAGGCAGGCTAAACAGGGCTAAACACGGGGCGCCGCGCTGCGGTGCGGTCCGCAGCGGTCCGCAGCGGTGCGTCGCGCCCTGCTGCTTTGAATCTTTGAGAGTTGGATAGCGTAAGCCGGCGACGGCCAATCCGATCCTGGGGCCCCCTGCGGTCCGCTGCGGTCCGCTCTGCGGCGCTCCGCAGCGGAGCGCCGCACCGCACCGCAGAGCGGACCGCAGCGGGTCGGCCACCCTGGCCCGAAGGGCGGGGCCCTGCGGTGCGGTGCGGTGCGGTGCGGTGCGGTGCGGTGCGGTGCGGCCCGCTGCATTCCCCCACCCGACCTAAGGGCGGGTGGGGCAGGCCGGGCCCAGCCCGCTGCAAATGCAGCGCTTCATCGCAGGGTGCAAAGCACTGGGGCCCGCGCGCTGCATCGTAGGTAGCGCGGGGGCCGGCCTGCGGTGCGGCGGCCTCGAAAGCTGCCTCACCCCGGGAATCCACCCCTTCCTTTGAAGCCGGGATGAAGCGCGCCCGCCCGCCCGCCCGCCCTGCCCCGCGGGGCGCCCCGCTGCATTGCATCGGGCCCCGTCCTACCGGCGCTTTGCGCGGCCTCCCCTGGCCTGCCCCACCCGCCCTAAGCCCCCACCCGACCCTATGGGTGGGTGGGCCGGTCGGGTCGGGTGGGGGAGGGCCCATTGGGCCCCCTTCCGCTGGTGCAAAGCACGGGGCTGCGCCGCAGCGGTGCAAGGCACTGGGCCCACCCTGCGGTGCGGCGCAGCGCCGATGAAGCGCACCGGGCTAACCAGTGAGAACTAAGAGTCTACCCTTTAATTAGAGAGTGCAGCGGGGGTTTCTCCCTTGCTTGAGGGATGCTAGGGCGGGGTCACCCACCCCCCGCGAGCCCTCTTAGTGTATATGGCTTGATTTTGAAAGCAAAGGCCTAAGCAAAAGCCAGATCTATCCGTTAAATACGGTAAACTAAAAATAATAACTGTATGCCAAACTCTGATTTCAGATTTATTAGCCAAAAACTGATTGGCTTCGGTTCGGTTCGGTTCGGTTCGGTTCCGTTCCGTTCCGTTCCGTTCCGCTCCGCCCCCCCAATGCAGCGCAGCACAGCACAGCACAGCACAGCACAGCACAGCAGGGGGGCGATGGGCCACTAAAAGTGGCGAATCAGCAGGCCAAGAGGTTCCTGGGCGTTTCACCCTCTGCTTTGCTTGCCCTAGGGAGGCTTAGTAGGGGTTAACTGTCTAATCCCCTCACACTACCACCTAGAACCCCGTAGCCGCCTCCGGCGGGCCCTGCCTCCGCACCGCACCGCACCGCACCGCACCGCAGGGGGCCCCCCGCTGCATCGGGGCAGGGCCGCCGCAGGGGCGCGCCTAGCCCTGCTCTGCTGCGCAGGGCTGCGGCGCCATTAGCGGCCGCCGCAGCCCCCCCGCTGCAAATGCAGCGGGCCCCAATGCAGCGGGCCTGCGGCGGCCCCCGCGCTTTGCGCTAGCAATGCCGTATGTCCGCGGCAATTTAAACCAGAGTGGTAGTTAGGAGTCCTGATTTAAATATGAGTCAAATCGAGTCAAGACATGGTTAATAAATTGAAAAATCTGCAGCGGTGTTTCCATAGTTTGGTCTAGTCAAATTTTGATCGGCTGCGTCCGGTCAGATTTCTAATCAAATCAGAAATTGCAGCTACGCCAAACAACAAATATTGGGTTTTGGGTTTTGATAAACTAAACCGGGAAGCCATTTATCTGTACCCAGGGAACCGATTTGGGGGAACCCGGTTACCGTTAAACCGGTTATGGGCCCCTCGAAAGCTGCCCCAGCCCTGTTATTCACCCCTTCCTTTGAAGCCGCGCCTGCTGCCCTGCCCTGCCCTGCCCTGCCCTGCCCTGCCCTGCCCTGCCCCGCGGGGCGCCCCGCCGCCGCAGGCCCCGTGCTTTGCACCAGGGCCGCAGGGCCCTAGTGAGTGGGCGCCGGCGCCGGCGCCGAAGCCACAGGAAGTGGCCAAGGGGGCACGCCCCCGCTGCGGTGCGGTGCGGCGCAGCCCGGCTAACCCAGTAGGACCGTAGGACCGTAGGACTGTTGTTGAGTTGTTTAGCCAAAGGCCTGCGGTGCAGCAGACAAAATACTACCAAACTATTAGCCTTGCATAACAAATAAACACAAATTTTATGAGCACAATGATTCAAAATATCTGGTCGTAGGGCACACTCGCTCTAAATTCCAGGACCTTGGAACTCAATATTCAAATATTTTTAAATAATTCAACTCTTAGGGCTGATTTTGCTGAAAAATGGGCTTTTGGTTTTCAAGACCCTGCAAGTCCTTGGATGTATGCCATTATTGATTTACATGATCGTATTATGTTTTATTTAATTATCCTTTTAATTGTAGTAGTATGGTTTTTAGTTAGTGCTACTTTAAATACTAATCCTCTAAATTTCCATCATGGAAATCTAATTGAATTAATTTGGACTTTAACTCCTGCCGGAATTTTATGGGCTATTGGATTACCAAGTTTAAAATTATTATATATGATTGATGAAATATTAGATGCTGAAATTACAATTAAAGCAATTGGTAATCAATGGTACTGGAGCTACGAGTACAGTGATTATGTAGACTCTTTAGATAAATCAATAGCTTTCGATAGTTTCATGGTTAGTGATGATAGTTTAGAAGAAGGTGATTTACGCCAATTAGCTGTAGATAATTATTAGGTATTACCAATTAATACAAGTATTCGTTTATTAGTTACTTCTAATGATGTAATTCATAGTTTTGCTATTCCATCTTAGGCATTAAAATAGGATGCAATCCCAGGTAGATTAAATTCAACAGGGATTTTAATTACTCGTCCTTCTACTTTCTATGGTCAATGCTCAGAGCTTTGCGGAGTACTCCATGGGTTTATGCCTATAGGTATTCATGGTGTTGATTTACCATCTTATTTAAATTTCTTGCGTTCAATGGATTAATAGGCCCTGCGGTCCGCACCGCACCGCACCGCACCGCACCGCAGCGGAGGGGGGCGCAAAGCGCCGGCCCTACCAACCTTCGGCGGCTTTTCGGCGCCCTGCTGCGCCCCTATAAGTGGCGAATCCGGACGAGAATTCGAAACGAAACAAAAATTAGCCGCAAATGCTGCGGCGCGGCAGCCGATTTTAGATAAACCTATCGCGAATCAATTACAATAACAATAACAAAAAACAAAGCGTAGCGATACATATATATGCAAGATTTAAACACACATTATTTTTTATGTTAATGGCCGCTAAATTAATTGGTGCTGGATTAGCTACTATTGCTCTTGCTGGTGCTGCAATTGGTATTGGACTTATTTTTGGAAGCTTAATTCAAGGTACTTCTCGTAATCCTTCTTTAAGACGTGAACTCTTTAACACTGCAATTTTAGGATTCGCTTTAACAGAAGCAATGGGTTTATTTGCACTAATGATGGCTCTAGTTTTCTTATATGCATTCTAATTTGATGAGGTGGCCTACGGAACCCGCTGCATTGATGATAAACAAATAACGGTTCCCATTTAGAGTCGCCTGTCGTAATGTGCCAGAAGCAATGCCGTACGGCCTTCGGCCGCGCTGCGGCGCAGCAAAGCAGTGCTGCGGCTGCAGCCGCCCCCCTGGCCGCACCGCACCGCAGCGCTGCGGTGCGGTGCGGTGCGGTGCGGCGCAGCCCGGGAGTTGAAAAGGAGGAAGTGCAGCGAGGGCCCTGCTTCCCGGCCTGCCCTGCCTCACCCGCCCTAGCCCCCACCCGACCCTTTGGGCTGCGGTGCGCCGCAGTGCGCTTCATCGCAGGGGTGGGCCGGTCGGTCGGGTGGCAGCAGGGAAGGCCCCCAAATTGGTTCCAACTAACCAGGCACCACTCCTCCCGATTGGCCACTTCTAGTTGCTAAGATTGCAGCGCAGCAGGGGTAGTAGGATAGCCAGGATCGGGTTTTGCGCAATGGGCCCGGTGCAAAGCACGGGGCCGCCGGAGGCCGGCTTACAAGGGCCGCCTACGGCCCCCCCCCCGCCTAGCGCGGAATTTCTAAATTGCCAGGCCAGAGCCCGAGCCAGAGCCAGAGCCAGATTGGATTTTGGAAATCGATCGACGGGACCTCCATATTAACACTGTCCTACGGCATCGCCTCTTTTAATTGGTCGCGACCGAAGGCCGTACGGTATTGGCGTGGAACGTTTGGCGTGTTACGTTTGTTTTTCGATTAGCAAAGCTATGCCGTACGTACGCGGCCTAGCATGGATTAACCCTACGGGCACAACCGTAACTTTGAATTGGTACTCATTATTTTAAGGGTGCATTTTTAGTTTCCCGCCTACGGCGCGAAGCCATAGGATCAAATTTGACTTCGCAGCACAGCACAGCACAGCAGGGCCGCCGCACTGCGCTGCGGCGCACCGCACCGCTGCGGACCGCACCGCAGCGCTGCGGTGCGGTGCGCTGCGCTCCGGTGCGGTGCGGTGCGGAGCGGAGCGGAGCGGAGCGCAGCCCACTTCAAAGAATAGCGCCATAGGCTCCGTTGAAAGATCAGCACGGTCGAATCCGAAATATTCGGGCCCTGCGGTGCGGTGCGGTGCGGTGCGGTGCGGTGCGGTGCGGTGCGGCGGCCCTGCTTCCCTGGCGCAAAGCGCTGGGCCCCCGCTGCGGTGCAATGCACCGCACCGCAGCGGAGGGCCCGAGGGGGCCCGCCCCTTGCCCTGCTGCCACCCGACCCCGCTGTGCATCATTGGGCGCCGGCGCCGCACCGCAGGGGGGCCGGTCGGGCTAGGGTCCCCGCGCGCCGCGCGAATCAGCCCAACGGGCCGAGTTAACCAGCTTGGCCACTTAGAGTGGCGAAGAAACCGTCAATGCTGCGGGTGGTCAATTTGATTCCATTCGATTTCAGTTTTGATTTGATTCCATTCGATTTCAAAATTCGAAACGAATTTTCAGGGTTGGAAGGACACTTTAGGTTTGTGTTTAAAATCAAGATTTCCGGCTTCGTTTCGACGGAAACTCAAAAATCTATTCCAATATCTCGGTATTCGAAATGAAACAAATATTTGAAATTATGATGTCTGGCTCTCTTTCTTTTGTGAATAGGTGGCTCTATAGTACAAATGCTAAAGATATTGGTATATTGTACTTTATGTTCGCAGCTTTTTCTGGATTGGTTGGTACTGCCTTATCCTTTATTATCCGTATGGAATTAAGTAGCGGAGGTAAAGTTTATTTAATGGGCAGCTACGATCAATATAATGTAGTAATTACCGCACATGGATTGGTAATGATATTCTTTATGGTCATGCCAGCATTAATAGGGGGATTTGGAAATTATCTGGTACCCGTAATGCTTGGTGGGGCAGATATGTCTTTTCCAAGATTGAATAATATTAGTTTCTGGCTACTACCACCTTCTTTAATTTTATAGATATCTGGTCTTTTTGCTGGAGGTGCCGGTACAGGATGGACTGTAAGAATCAAGGTGGTTTTATGCAGTCTTGATCAAAGTACAAAAAGACTTTGGTCTTGTAAAAGTGAAACAAAAAATCTGACTCGATGCGGGGAGTTCCTCAACTTGGAATTAAGTACTAATCTAATAATTAAATGTCAAAGGCGTACGCCCCAGACGTATTTTCTAACTTTGCTGAAGGCCGCAGAAGGCAAAACTTTTCAATTTGAAGTGGGCCCCGAAGACCCTTCCGCCAATGCAGCGGCCGCTAATGCAGCGGCGGTGGGTTCCCAAGTAACCGCAAATTGGAATTGCAAATTTGATTTGATTTGTTTATCCGTCTGCGTCTGCGTCTGCGTCTGCGTCTGCGTCTGCGTCTGCGTCTGCGTCTGCGTCTGCGTCTGCGTCTGCGTCTGCGTCTGCGTCTGCGTCTGCGTCTGCGTCTGCGTCTGCGTCTGCGCCCGCCCCTTGGGTTGGGTTAAATTAGGTAGTAAAAATCTTAATAACATGGGGAAAATCCGCCAGAATATCTTTTGCCCTGCGGGGTTGGGCGAGAAATCCGTAACCACACGTGGAACCAAATTTGAGATCCGACCTAACGGGCACCACTCCTTTGTATAGTTGGATAGCGTTAGCCGTATCCAAAACCCGGTAATGGTTAACCCTAACCCATTTTGGAGATATGCTCCCCACGCGGGCGGATCCGCCCTTGTCTCTAGGTATCCACAGGTCAATTCAGTTTCAATTTTATCAAGGATCCCTGGAGGACAAAAGACTATTCTTCAGAGACTAAACGTCAGAATGATTTCTACTATGACCAGATTAACTAAACAAAATAGAGAAGAATTTAATCAATGGTTAGTTGGTTTAACAGAGGGTGATGGTTCATTTATTATAGATAGGCAAAGGCAAAATAATGGAGCAAGTCCTAAATGGAATATTACATTTCAATTATCTCAAAAAGATACTAATGCTCAATTACTCTATTATATTAAAAATATGTTAAAATATGGTCAAGTTAGTAAATCAAAAGATGGGAATTGGTCTTTTAGAATTCGTGATAAAGAAATAATCAACAAAGTAATTTTCCCTATATTTGATAAATACCCCTTACTTACTGTTAAATATTCTGATTATATTTTATTTAAAAAAGCTTATTATGTTTTAACTAGTAATTTAAATAACGCGCTGTGTCCGCAACTCAGAAGCGCGGAATCCGCCCAACTTCTGTTATCCAACTCTCCAACATTACACGGGGACAATCCTAACGGACTCGCCTGTGGGGATGGGAAGGGGTTGAATAAACAGGCAAATTGCGATCTGGCTTGCCGAATTGAAATTAATCGCGAGCTGGCTCGCCAAATGGAAGAGATCTATAAATTCTATCGAAAAGGCCCAGATATTAATTATATTTCTCCAATATGGGCTAATTTGTATAGATAGAAAAATGCCGAAGCCGAAGCCAATTTTAATAATTAGTCGCGTAGTGATATTACATTTGTAACTAAATTCTGGCTTATAGGGTTTTGGGAAGCTGAAGGGAGTTTCTACATCACTAATAAAGATGCAGATGCGAAAAGATATACCCATGGTCTTGGTTTAACTCTCAAATATGATAGACAAATATTAGAGGCTATTAGATTGATAATGAATGCTGATGCTAAAGTTAAAGTGAATCCTCGACATATTAAATGCAGCGGCGCCGGCAAAGCAGATTTCTATGCTTGGGACTCTACAAGTAAATCAGTTTGTAAATATGCAATGACTTATTTTGAGGGTAAATTTATTGGTAGAGCTTCTTTAAGATTTGCTATTTGGTGTAGATCAATGGATAAAGATTTGAAAACTTTAGTTAAAGCTCAAAAAATGCTTAGGCACCTGCGATTGAAATGAATGAATTATTCAACCCAGCCATCAAACCCTCAATGAAGAATATTGCCGTAGGTCTGTGTGTGAAACGGACCTGTAATTCCATTAATCAATGATTGAATCCTTTTCTTTTTTGTGAGTTATTAAAGACTGACCCCTGCTGGGGGGCTGCGATGCAATGCAATGCAATGCAATGCAATGCAATGCAGCGAAGGCCCCCGGGCCCTGGGCGCGCTGCTTCGTTGGTAGCGCTCAGCGGGGCCCTGCCGCCTCCTAAGCCGCAGGGGGGCCCCGCGCGCTGCATCGTAGGTAGCGCGGGCCCAGCTTCTCTAGGGGCCCTGCGGCCCCCAGGCCAAGGGGTTAGAAATCATAAAGTATAGTCCGATCAACTTTGAAAAAAGTTGCGTGTTAAACAAAACTAGTTTGAAAATTAGAGACCGGCCCTGCGGTGCGGCCTGGTGCAAAGCACGGGCCTGCGGTGCGGCGGTGCAAAGCACTGGGCCCTTCGGCGGCGCTGCATTTGCAGCGCCCTGCTGCCCACGCTGCATTTGCAGCGGGCCGCACCGTACCGCACCGCACCGCACCGCACCGCAGGGTGGGCCCTGCTGTGCCGCCCCGGCCTGCCCTGCCTCACCCGCCCTAGCCCCCACCCGACCCTTTGGGCTGCGGTGCGCCGCAGTGCGCTTCATCGCAGGGGTGGGCCGGTCGGTCGGGTGGCAGCAGGGAAAGGGCCGCAGGCCCCGTGCTTTGCACCAGCGGGCTGCGATGAAGCGCAGGGCCCCCCTTAGGGCCGCAGGCCCCGTGCTTTGCACCAGGGGGCCAATGGGCCCTCTGCGGCGCCCCTGCGGCGCACTGCGGCGCACTGCGGCGCAGCCCAATGATGCACAGCGGGGTCGGGTGGCAGCAGGGCTGGGCCCCCCCGCTGCGGTGCAATGCACCGCACTGCACCGCACCGCAGCGGGGGGGCCCCGTGCTTTGCACCAGGGTCGGGTGGGGGCAAGGGCTCGGCTTTGCAGAACGGAGCTGAAAATAGAGCCCTGTCTGCTGAATCTGAATAGATCTAATTTCTATACTCTAGTTTATTAACCAACATTAAAATGATATCCACCATTATCTGATACTCCATATCACTTAGGAGCTGCAGTTGATTTATCTATTTTAAGTTTACATATAGCAGGTTTCTCTTCTTAGATGGGTGCTATTAATATAATTACTACTGTTATTAATATGAGAGCTCCTGGGATGAGTATGGAACGTCTTCCATTATTTGTATGGGCTGTTTTTATTACAGCTTGGTTATTATTATTATCTTTACCTGTATTAGCCGGAGCCATAACAATGTTATTAACCGATAGAAATTTAAATACTAGTTTCTATGATGCTAATGGTGGTGGAGATCCAATTTTATATCAACACCTTTTCTTAAGTTTTGGCAGTCCAAATTTCTTAGCCTTTAAACAACAGTGGGCTGTACACCCTAAAACTAAAGACTTCCCCGTCCCAAGTGATGCCTTTTTATCTTGGTTTATTGGGTTCACTGAGGGGGATGGTTCTTTTGTAGTGAATCATCGTAAAGAATAGTCTTAGATATAGGTTCAAGGTGTCGCTAATGTCGATCTATTATCTACAGTCCAAAAAGTACTGAATATGGGGAATGTAATTAAACAAGGGCCTAGAGTATATCGATTTATCATAGGTAGAAGAGAGGATTTACATTTAATAATGTTGTTGTTTAATGGTAACGTAGTATTACCTTCTCGTAAAATTCAGTTTCATCAATTTCTGACTGCTTATAATGGATTGAAACGTCTACAATGCAGCGGCGGGCCAGTGGGCCCAAGGGCAATTACTTATTTAACTAGTCGCATTTTACCCTCTTTAGAGGATCAATGGTTATTAGGATTTACTGAGGCGGAAGGCTGCTTTTCAATTAGTTTTTTAAATAACTCTACTGCTTTTCGTACTCGTTACATAGTATCTCAAAAAGGTGCAGGCAATCTCCCTGTATTAAGCCATTTGATAACTTTATTTGGTAAAGGTGTAATAGAAGGTCATTCGAAAAAAGATAACTATTCTTATATTATGTCAGGTTTATCTAATATTCAACTTGTTTATCCTTACTTTGACTAGAATTTGCATAATTTTGTAGGAATCAAAAAATCTAGCTACCTTGCTTTTAAAGATGTCAACGATCGTATTGCTATGGGTCATCATCTGACCCCCTCAACACGTAGTGAATTACAGTTAATGGCTCGAGCTATAAATAGTGATCGCAAAACCTCAAAATAAGTGCCTGCCTGTGCCTGCCTTGCCTCACCCTGCCTGCTTTACTTCCCTGCTGGGGGCCCTTCGGGCCCGGCTGTTGTTTCAAAAGTGAACGGGAACGGTTTACCGCCAACCAAACCCCTTAGGGGTCTGGCCGCGGCAAAGTTGCTGCCGTAAATAGGAAAACAGGAAAGGTTAACATGGACCCATTTTTCATCCATGTTTGAAATTAATAAAGTAGGTGTGTATCAGTAGATTTGATATCAGAAAAGAGCGTTCCCAAACCTTTATTGATGAATCAACCCACGCGGGGCCAGCGGCCCGTTGCATAGGTTGATACCTTAATCCTAGTCCCAACCCCCGCGACCGGCCCTGCGGTGCGGTGCGGTGCGGTGCGGTGCGGTGCGGTGCGGTGCGGTGCGGTGCGCCGCAGTGCGGCCTGGTGCAAAGCACGGGGCCTGCGGCCCTTAGGGCAGCACCGCACCGCACAGCAGGGCCCACCGCTGGTGCAAAGCACGGGCCCAATGGGCCCGGTGCAAAGCACTGGGGCGGCAGTTGCGGGCTGGTTGCCAGATTCGACAGTTTCTGGTTTCAGGGCAACATCTCTGTAAACGGTCAATTCATCTCGAGATGGGTCTCATCTGATGGGTCTCATCTTAGAAAAGACCGTCGGATCTTCCTCTTAATTAGGGGGTTCGCTACAGACTAGGTCAGAGATGGGTGGAGAGTTGAACCGGCTGCTTCCAAGGGTTGCTGCCGCACTCCAATCTGCTTAATGTATAGTCGGTAACCATAGATAGACTTTGTTTATCTCACAACCAGTAAAAGAGTGAATTGAATACTGGAGGGGTCTTAGTTTGAGTACCTAAGATTTTTAGTTATGGGTTCTTTGGTCATCCAGAGGTATATATTTTAATTTTACCAGGATTTGGTATTATTAGTCATTTAATTAGTCGTTTCAGTAATAAACCAGTATTCGGTTACATTGGTATGGTTTATGCTATGTTATCAATTGGTTTATTAGGATTCTTAGTTTGGAGTCATCATATGTACTCTGTAGGTTAGGATGTCGATACTCGTGCCTATTTCACAGCAGCAACAATGATTATTGCATTACCAACAGGAATTAAAGTATTTAGCTGGATTGCCACTTTATATGGTGGTCATATTCATTATTATACTCCAATGTTATTTGCTTTAGGATTCGTAATTTTATTCACTATTGGTGGATTTACTGGTGTTATATTAGCTAATGCCTCTATTGATATAGCTTTACATGATATAAGTTTAATTAGCGGCGCCGGCAAAGCAGATACCTTCAACTAGGGGCCCTGCCCCGCGAGCGGCCTCCCGCTGCTGCCCGCACCGCAAGCGGGGGGGGCGGCACTGGGGCCCGGCAGTTTTCGTTGTTAGGTTGTTATTCCAAGTGAAGATATCTTCCTTGGTTTAGCATTGATTTTAAACGATAAGGATCATATTATTAAATTTTGGGTAGGTTTAATGGATGGGGATGGATCTATACAAGTAAATCATTGGAGAAAACGTAATCTTCAATATAGATAGGTTATTAAATTATCTAACCTCCCTTCCAATGTTAGGATGTTAAACCAAATTAGGGCTGTCATTGGTGGTAGAGTTGTCATTTGTGAAACAGTGAAGTGTAACCCACAAAGGAATTTTGTATAGTGGGTAATGGATAATAAAAACCAAATTCAGTCCACAGTCCAATTATTTGAAAAATATCCACCATTAACCACACGTCTAACTTGTTGTCTCAAATTTCTAAAGAAATGTTTAATTGACAATGATGTAAACCTTTATTTACAAACACGAAACGACAAATATATTGAGCGTAAGCAATTCTACAGCATTACTAACCCCTTTTCTAAACCCGATTATTTTAACAGCTGGGTTTCTGGTTTTATAGAAGCAGAAGGTTGTTTTAGTATTCGTGCTAACGGTTCTCATTCGTTTAGTATAGCACAAAAAGATGATTATTATTTATAGGTAGCAATTCAACAACATTTTGGTATTCTAAATCAAATCCGACCCCGTCTGGGGCCTCCCTATAAAAATAAAGCTTTATATAGCTTAGAAGTTTATAGAAAAGCAGTCTTGCAATCTATTATAGATCATTGTGAAACCTATCCATTAATGGGTGCTAAATATGATCAGTAGCGTTTAGTGAAGCCCATTTTATTCAATTCAAATCTCAGCTAAATTAAAGTGTCATGTTGTATGTTACTATGACAAAACAAGTTAGCACTCAATTTGGATTTGTCGGTGAAGATATCGATTAAAGCAAAACCGCCCAATGTGCTACCTACGGCGCCTCTTATCGAATTTAATCTTTGCTAACGGTAGAACCTTTATTATGCTTTCTAAGCTGAAGCATGCGACCAAACTAACTAATAATGGCAATACCGTGGAAACCCGAATCTAACCAGAACCGGGGATCTGTAGAGACTATACGTAACATTTGAAAGCGAATTTAGTTTCGCAATTAAAAAAGATATAGTCCGATCCTCCAGGAAACTGGAGCCTTATAGTGACCTATTACGTGGTCGCACATTTTCATTACGTTTTATCAATGGGTGCTGTTTATGCTATCTTTGCTGGATTCTATTATTGGGTTGGTAAAATTACAGGTTATCAATATAATGAAGTTTTAGGTCGTATTCACTTTATTTTATTTACTATAGCAATCAACTTGGTGTTTTTCCCAATGCATCTGTTAGGATTAGCTGGTATGCCTCGTAGAATCCCAGATTATGCTGATGGTTATGCTAGTTGGAATCAATTTATAACTTTAGGTTCTTTCTTAACTTTCTTCTCTGTATTAGTGTTTTTATACGTTATTGTTCAAACTTGCTGCGCCTCTACTACAAATACCTATAGTAACCACAGATCTGTAATTAATCTACGTAGTCGTTGGGATTTGATTTGATTAAATTTGCCGTGAACGGTTAGAATTGGCTAACCGGCTAACCAAATCTTGACGTTTGATCCAGAGCTTCCGCCTTGATTCGATTTACCTTGGACCCCGGCCGGCGCGCTGCTTCGTCGCCGGTCGCGCGCAGCAGGGCCGTCGGCCCGCCGGCGGCCTAGGGCGCTTCCTTCATATTCTCTTGGTCATTAGGGCTAAACCGTGATTAATCTAACGCGGCCTTCGGTTCGCGTAATTCGCCACCAAGGGTGGCCATGCCGGAATACTCCCGGGCCCTGCATCTAATGCCCCGCTGTGCATCATTGGTGACGAATACCGTTCCAATGTATTGCAGCGCAGCACAGCTGCAGCGGGGGGGCCCCGTGCTTCGCACCAGGCCGCACCGCAGGGCCCCGCCCATTGCCCCCACCCGACCCTTGCCCCCACCCGACCCTTTGGGCGCCGCACCGCAGCGGAGGGCCCATTGGGCCCCCTTCCGCTGGTGCAAAGCACGGGGCTGCGGCGGTGCAAGGCACTGGGGGGCCCTGCGGCCCGCTGCAAATGCAGCGTGGCGCTGCAAATGCAGCGCCGCCTAGGGGCCCCCCCCTTCCCCCCACCCGACCAGGGCGGGTGGGGCAGGCCTGCGGGGGGGGGCCCGTGCTTTGCACCAGGCCGCAGGGCCGGTCGGGCTTGGGGGCAGCAGGGCGCGCTGCATCGTTGGGCTGCGGTGCGGTGCGCCGCAGTGCGCCGCAGTGCGGCGCTTCATCGCAGCCCCTGCTGCCCTTCCCCCCACCCGACCTTAGGGCGGGTGGGGCAGGCCGGGCTGCGATGAAGCGCAGGGCCCGGCAAATGCAAATGCCAAAGACCTAAAGGTCCAATGCTAAGGCAGCCAGGGCTTTTCACGGTTAATGCATATCTGGACTCAGTGTTTGAGTCCGGCTTATTGGGGGCGCTGCAAAGCAGCGCTTTATTGAGCTCAGGCTTATTTGTAATCTAACTCCTGTGGAGGAATGGTAGACTCAATGGATTCTAAATCCATCGCGAACAGCATACAGGTTCAAATCCTGTCAGGAGTAGTCTTGGCTTGATTCTTTCGGAATTGGGCCCCAACCCGCAGGGCTGCGGCGCAGGGCCCGCGCTTCATCGCAGGCCCCCCGCGCTGGGCGCTGCAATGCTTAGCAGCGCTACGCTTTATTCAACCCTCTTCCATTGCCCCTCCGGATCTGCATTGCATCTCAGAGCCGGTGCTGCGGGGGAGTCCCCCCGCTGCACTTGCGATTCCACCCTCCGGTTGCCCCCTCTTTGACAGCTTCCCACTGGAGCGCCCTGCGGTGCGGTCCGCAGCGGGGAGCCGCCAATGCAGCGGGCGGCCCGGCGCTTTGCGCGGGCCCTGCGCCGCAGCCCCTTCCCCCCACCCGACCGACCGGCCCACCCCTGCGATGAAGCGCACCGCAGCCCAAAGGGTCGGGTGGGGGCTAGGGCGGGTGGGGCAGGCCGGGCAGCAGGCCGGCGGGGAGCCCGGCGCTTTTCGGCGGCGCTGCATTCGCGCTGCGGCCGCGCCCTGCGGGAAGCAGGGCCGCCAATGCAGCGGGCGGCCCTGCGGTACGCAGCACAGCACAGCACAGCACAGCAGAGCAGGGGGGCCCAGCGCTTTAGCGCTGCGGACGCGCCCTTTAGGGGTCGCCCTGCTGCCCCGGCCTGCCTCGTGGGGATCGGCCAAGTTCGGCGGTTACCGGAGGGTGGCTTAGATTGCAGCGCAGCGCAGCAGGGGGTTGAGTTTGGCCTGCTTCGGCTCGTATTTACCGTCGGTTAGCCACGACTCTAAATTTGACTACTTTGGTAGTTGATAATGGTTAAATTATGTTTGACTTTAATAATTATCCGTGCTCGATCTAAATTTGGGCCCCTGCGGCGGCCCTGCTGCGCTGTGCATCATTGGGCCTGCGGCCCGCTGTGCATCATCGGGCCGCACCGCAGGGCCCGATGCATTCAATAGAAATAGGTTCGTTTCCCGGCGCCGCTGCATTGCGCCCCCCATTTGCAGCGGGGGGGCCCTATGGTTTCCACACGTGGTTACCTGTTTGGCCAGCGCGCTGCTTCGTTGGGCAGCAGGGCGCGCCTCTGCAGCGGCCCTGCTGCGATTTCTTCCGGTTCCACATGTGTAACCCCGGGGCGACCTACGGCTGCCTCAGGGCAGTGAATGCAAGCATTGGCTTCCTAGAGGCAGCCCCACATGTGTTTCCCCCCCAGCCCGGAGGGCGCCGCAGGGCCGGCGCTTTGCGCCCCCCTGCGGATTCCCCTGCTGCCACCCGACCTAAGGGTGGGTCGGGTGGGGCAGGCCGGGCAGCAGGAGGGGCCCGAATGGGTTCCCGCTGCATTTCTTCCGACAATCCCCCCCTGCGGTGCGGTGCGGTGCGGTGCGGTGCGGCCCGCTGCGGACCCGCATGGGCAATCCTAACGGACTCGACCGTGGGTTTTTGCTGGAGGAGTCTAAACTGGCTGCGGCGCCGGCGCTAATGGGGGGCGCAAAGCGCCGCCGCAGCCCCCCGGCCTGCCCCACCCGCCCTTGCCCCCACCCGACCCTTTGGGCGGGTGGGCCGGTCGGTCGGGTGGCAGCAGGGGAATCCGCTGCGGTCCGCACCGCAGCGGAGGGGGGCGCAAAGCGCCGGCCCTGCGGCGCGCGCCGTAGGTCGCGGGCCTATTTGTATTGCCGTGAAACGGTTTGGGTTTGATTTATCGAGCTTATTATTAGTATTCTAAAGTATTGCTAATAGTACAGTATAATCCGTATCCTGATTTCTAATATGAATATGAAAATTATGCCTCGCACTTTTCATCCTTATCATTTAGTTGAAGCCTCTCCATGGCCATTATTAATGGCTTTTAGTTTATTGTCTTTTGCAATTGGATTAGTAACTTGGATTACAAATTTACATGCTAATTTAATCCCACACATTTTAATTATTAGTTTAATAGCTATTTTATGGTGGAAAGATGTACTCCGTGAAAGTGCAGGGGGTTATCATACAGTAGTTGTTCAAAAAGGAATTACTATAGGTTTCTTATTATTCTTAATTACTGAAATAATGTTATTCTTTAGTTTTTTCTGGGCTTTTTTCCATTCTAGTCTTGCTCCTGCTGTTGATATTGGTTCTGTTTGGCCTCCAAAAGGTATTAATGCTGTAAATCCTTGGTCAATTCCGTTATTAGGTAGTAGTGTATTATTAGCTTCGGGATTTGTTTTAACATAGAGTCATCATGCTATGATATAGGGTAATAAAGATTTAGCTATTATTAGTATGATAATTACTATTTTCTTAGGTTTCTTCTTTATTTTCTTACAAGCTAATGAATATTATATGGGGGAATTTACAATTGCTGATTCAATATTTGGTACAGTATTTTATACTACTACAGGTCTCCATGCCATTCATGTTATTGCGGGAGTTACTTTTTTAACTGTTGCTCTAATTAGAATGTATCTTGATTCTTTTACTACTGAACATCATTTAGGTTTAGAATTCGCAATATTTTATTGGCATCTTGTGGATGTAGTATGGTTATTTGTCTTTTTTTCTTATTATTGGTGGGGAGGGTAAAGCTTTATCGGAACTCAAAATTCCCGTGTGGTTCCGCCCTGGACTAGAGCGATCCTTAGGCAAATGAGCCCCCTTAAATGGATTGGATTAGCCATCGGCCCTGCGATGCAGCGCGCGACCGGCGCTTCGCGCGGGGCCGCCCGCTGCATTGCGGCCCGACGGCGCGCGGCAGGACAATTTATTGGTTAGCCGCAGGGCCCAGTACGTATTTATTAAGCCTAGCAATTTATTCGATGACGGCTAATCAACTTGAATTTCGGGTTTCAATTACTGGCCTAGCCTAATCTCGAGTTGCCGCCAGTGCAGCGGGCGCCGCGACCGAAGGGCTGCGGCCCGCTGTGCATCATTGGGGCCCTGCGATGAAGCGCTGCATTGATTTGTCTCGGGCCCCCGGCTCGTTTGGATTTCTCCGGCCCGGAGGGCCCTGCGCCGCACTGCGGCGCAGCCCATTCCCCCACCCGACCCTGGTGCAAAGCACGGGCCGCCCTTAGGGCAGCAGGGCCAGCCCCCACCCGACCCCGCTGTGCATCATTGGGCTGCGCCGCAGTGCGCCGCAGTGCGGGCCGCAGCGGTGGGCCCTGCTGTGCGGTGCGGTGCGGTCCGCTGCGCCGCACTGCGGCGCACCGCACTGCGGCGCACCGCAGAGCGGTGCTGCCCTGCTGTGCTGTGCGGTGCCCCCTGCGGCCCGCTGCAAATGCAGCGCTTCATCGCAGGGGGCAGCAGGGCGCTGCAAATGCAGCGCCGGGCAGCACCCGTGCTTTGCACCAGCGGGCGGCCCCCCAGTGCCTTGCACCGCTGCGGCGCAGCCCCGTGCTTTGCACCAGGGGGCGGTCGGTCCGCAGCGGGTGGGGCAGGCCAGGCTGCGATGAAGCGCAGGGCCCCGCGCAAAGCGCTGCTTTGCAGCGCCACTCTGAAAGCGCGGAATCTGCCGTTGCCGTCCCCTAACACATCAGACCTAAAGGTCTTTATGGGAATGTTGATGGCCCCCGGCCTTGGCCGGTTCCTCAAACCCCGTCAACCCGGGCTGCTGGCGCCGCTGCATTTGCGGGCCGGCTTCTTGAGTGGGCGGCAGAGGGGAGCTGGGCCCTCCGCTGCGGTGCGGTGCGGTGCGGCCAGGCTGCCTGGGGGCAGTTGGGCTGAGGCATGGCCCCTGCGGCCTGCGGTGCGGCGCTGCATTCTAGGCAGCCGATGATTCATACCCAGCCCCCGGCCCTAAAGGTCTGATGCCAAAGACCTAAAGGTCTTCTGCCATAGAATTCTAGACTTGACTTTTATTGTCAAAACCCTATTAGAAAAGAGGGCTGGGCGCGACCGGCGCTTTGCGCGGCCCCCCCTGGCCCGCCCCACCCGCCCTTGCCCCCACCCGACCCTTTGGGCTGCGCCGCAGTGCGCTTCATCGCAGGGGTGGGCCGGTCGGTCGGGTGGCAGCAGGGGAATCCGCAGGGGGGGGCGACGGCGCGCCGAGCCTCGGGCCGCCGTTTGCGGCTCCGGGCTTTTTTGATTCTTGGAGCTTTGCTTGCTCCCAAACCGCTGCGGTCCGCAGCGGTGCGGTCCGCAGCGGCGCTGCATTATCGGCCGCTGCATTTCCAGTTCCCAAGAAGGCTTAGCTGCGGCTTGGCCCCCCTGCGGTGCGGTGCGGTGCGGTGCGGCGGGCCCTGCTGTGCTGTGCTGTGCTGTGCTGTGCTGCCCTGGTGCAAAGCACGGGGCCTGCGGCCCTAAGGGGGGCCCTGCGGTGCGGTGCGGTGCGGTGCGGTGCGGCCCGCTGCAAATGCAGCGCTTCATCGCAGGGGCAGCAGGGCGCTGCAAATGCAGCGCCAGGGGCCGCCCATTGGGCCAGGGGGCGCCGCTGCATTTGCGGTTTCCTGAGCTGACCCGCCTTGGAGGCAGGCCCCCCTCGGGCCCCGGTGCAAAGCACGGGCCCGAGGCCCCGGGCTTTGCACCGCTGCGGCGCACCGCAGGGGGCCCAAGTCCGCCGCCCGCTGCACTGGCGGCTACTAGAAGTGGCGAAGACGGACGAGGACCGGATAAGCCACTAGAAGTGGCGAACCCTCTAATTCCCGATTTGAATCCCTAGCTTCCTTGAGGGATCCCTTGGCGGCACAGCAGGGCAATTCACAATTGTGAATGGCTAAAGCTAAATTTGAATCAAATGAATCATTAAAGATGATTTCTCAGTACTATTCATATGTCAACATTCTGTTTATGCTTTATTTAACTTTAATTTACCCTCTTCTCTCTATAATTATGATAGCATTAACCTCCGCCGGCACCGGCACCGGCACCGGCACCGGCACCGGCACCGGCACCGGCACCGGCAGGCAATCAGATAAGTGTGCTTCCCCTACCAACGGATTCACTTCTGTAAGAAGCCTATCTGTAGCAATAGCAAACCAAATATCTGTTACTAAAACTGCTTTATTTTTTTCATAGTTAAATTAGATTCATACTTTATTTTTATTTTATTTCTTTGTCCCTAATTCTATCTCTTTTCAATTTCAATCTTATGGTATCTTTGGTATTGATGGTATTAGTCTTTGGTTAATTTGGTTAGTAAATATGTTAACACCCATTGTTTTATTAAGTTGCAGTAGCTGTAAAATAGATAGTGCAGCGGGGTAGAGCCAGATTAGTAAATCGTCATTGTTCGTTATTAATTTACTTCTAATTCAAATATTATCTTTAGCAGTCTTTATAGTATTAGATCTCTTATTATTTTATATTAATTTTGAAAGTGTATTAATACCAATGTTCTTTTTAATCGCTTTTTGGGGTAGCCGTAACAGGAAAATCCATGCTGCTTATCAATTTTTCATGTATACTCTAATAGGTTCTTTATTTTTATTATTAAGTATAGTTTAGATTTATATTGAAATTGGTACTAGTGATTATCATATTTTATCTATCTATCCTATTTCTGCAAATTATCAAAATATTTTATGGTTAGCTTTCTTCTTCTCCTTTGCTATTAAAATTCCAATGTTTCCAATGCATATTTGGTTACCTGAGGCTCATGTTGAGGCCCCAACAGCAGCTTCTGTTATTTAGGCAGCAATCTTATTAAAATAGGGCTCTTATGGATTTCTTCGTTATTCTTTACCTATCTTTAATATTGCAAGTATAACATATCAAAATCTCTTATTCTGTCTTTGTTTATTAGGTATTATTTATGCTAGTCTAGTTTGTTAGGCTCAATGGGATATCAAAAAAATTATTGCATATAGTTCTGTTGGCCATATGAATTTAGCTACTTTAGGTTTATTTACTCAAAATCAACAAGCTATCAATGGTGGTATTTATTTCTTATTATCCCATGGTATTATTAGTGCGGGACTCTTCCTATTAGTTGGTATATTATATGATCGTTATCATACTCGTACTATTCGTTATTATAGAGGCATTGTGATGTTTATGCCAGTCTAGACTTTACTATTCTTAATATTTTCTTTTGCTAATATAGCAGTCCCCGGTACTAGTGGATTTATATCTGAATTCTTAATATTTATAGGATTATTCCAAAATAATTTATTTATTGCTTTATTTGCTACTTTAGCTATTATTTTAACTCCTTCATTTATGTTATGGATAATGCATAAAATGCTTTATGGTACTATTTCTACTTATTAGAGTTGTCTTTATCAAGATCTAACTCGTAAAGAATTCCACATGTTATTCCCCTTATTATTCTTTTTATAGTTCTTCGGAATTAATCCTGGAATAATCTTAGAATCAATCCAATTTAATAGTATGAATGTCCTGTCAGATTAGATTTAAATAACCAAATTCAATAATGCGCCGGCTAATTTCCGATTTAACTCCCTCTGTTGAATTCACAAATCTAGGCAAACCTGCTGCGGCGGGATGCAGCGCGCCCTAAATGCCGCCCCGCCTGCGGTACGCCGCACCGCACCGCACCGCACCGCACCGCAGCGGGGGGCCGCTCGCGGGGGCATTTGGCGGGAGGCTGCAACGCCTCCTGCGGCCCTGCCTCTGCTTCTGCCTCATGGCATTTGCCGCTGCATTTGCTTGGCGCGACCGGCGCTTCGCGCGGGGCCGCTGCATTGCGGCCCGCCGGCGCGCTGAGGCTGGTACGCATACGGCAGCCCTGCATTGCCTTGCCGCTGCATCGGGGTTTAGGCTTGGTTAGCCGGGCTGCATCGGGCCCCGCTGTGCATCATTGGGCCGGCCCCCGCGCGCTGCATCGTAGGTTGCGCAGGCTGCCCCTAGCCCGGCCCTGCGGCCTGGTGCAAAGCACGGGCCCCCCCTAAGGGGGGGGCCCCTAGGCGGCGCTGCATTTGCAGCGCCACGCTGCATTTGCAGCGGGCTGCGGCGCAGGGCCCCCCTGCGGCTACCCCTGCTGCCACCCGACCGACCGGCCCACCCGCCCAAAGGGTCGGGTGGGGGCAAGGGCGGGTGGGGCAGGCCGGGCTGCGATGAAGCGCAGGCCCCGTGCTTTGCACCAGCGGAAGGGGGCCCAATGGGCCCTCTGCGGCGCCCCGCACCGCACCGCACCGCACCGCACCGCACCGCACCGCACCGCACCGCACCGCAGCCCAATGCAGCGAGGTCGGGTGGGGGCAAAGGGCTGGGCCCATAGGGCCTGCGCTTCATCGCAGCCCGGAGGTAGGGCAGCAGGGCCACTTCATAGAGCAACGGCAGAGCCCCATTGCAGCGGGGGCTCGGCGCGGAGGGGCCCAGTGCAGCGCCCCAATGGGGCTCTAGGCTGCCGACTCTCCAGTAGCAAGGCCCCAAGGGGGCTTCAAAGAGCCAAATCCCGAAGGGATGGGGCCCTTCGGTCGCGGCGGCCCGTGGAATCATTAGCCTGTGGGATACCAGCCGGAGGTAGGGGGCCACTCCCCCAAATCAAATGCGCCCGAAGGGTGCTGCGCGAATGCAGCGGCATTTTGGTTTTCAGTCTTAAAGAGAGTAGGAGATCTCACCTATAGGTAGGATTGATATTTAATACCTTTGTATCTAGAATAGATTTAACTTGAATTAGCCCTGCCTCGCCTCACACCCACCCAGGCGCTGCACTGGGCCTGCGGCGGTGCAAAGCACTGGCCCTGCGGCCCGCTGCATTCCCCCACCCGACCGACCGGCCCACCCCTGCGATGAAGCGCACCGCAGCCCAAAGGGTCGGGTGGGGGCAAGGGCGGGTGGGGCAGGCCTGCGGGGGGGGGCCATCGGGCCTCGGCTAGGCTTGAGCTTTCGCTTTGCTTTGCCGCTGCATTGGCTGGCGCGCTGCTGCGGCGGCCCTGCGGTGCGGTGCGGTCCGCAGCGGTGCGGTGCGGTGCGCCGCAGTGCGGTGCGCCGCACCGCAGCCCATTCCCCCACCCGACCCGACCGGCCCACCCCCGCACCGCACCGCACCGCACTGCGGCGCAGCCCATAGGGTCGGGTGGGGGCTAAGGGCGGGTGGGGCAGGCCAGGCCCGCGCAAAGCGCCGGTTGCGCTGGGGCCGGCCGCAAATGGCGCCGCACCGCAGCCCGGCGCGCCCCCTGCCCTGCTGCGATGATGCACAGCGCTTCATCGCAGGGGGCCCACGGGCCGCCTCCGGCGGCTCCGGGCTTTTAGGTGGTAGTGTGAGGGTATAAGACAGTTCCCTGCGGTCCGCAGCGGCGCAGCAGGGCCCAATGCAGCGAGGCCGGGCCCTCAGGGCCCCCGCGCTACCTACGATGCAGCGCGCCGGGCCGGCGCTTTGCGCCCCCCATTTGCAGCGGGGGGGCCGCCGCAGGCGGCGCTGCGGTCCGCAGCGGCGCAGCCCCGAACGGGGCCCTGCGGCCGGCCTGCCCCACCCGCTGCGGACCGGCCTGCCCCCCGCCCAATGCAGCGCTTCATCGCAGGGGGGGCTGGCCCTGCTGTGCTGTGCTGTGCTGCCCGGGCCCGAAGGGCCGGGCCCCCTTAGGGGGGGCCAGCCCCCCTGCGGTGCGGCCCGCTGCAAATGCAGCGTGAAGCAGGGCGCTGCAAATGCAGCGCCGGGCAGCAGGGCCCGTGCTTTGCACCAGGGTCGGGGGGGGGGTATGGGGCCGGGCTGCATCGGGCCCGCCCTATGCAGCGGGGGCCGCATTCTAAGCAGCCGCGACTCAAATTTATATTAGCCAATTTCTTAAGTCTTGTGGCGAATCCATCTCGCACTTTTCTCTGTTCGGGCCCCCAGCGCATTGCGCTGGGGGGCCTGTAGCGCGTTCTCTGCCCTGCGGTGCGGGTCTGTCCCATTCCACAGGACTGCGCTGCGTTCGGAACTCCTTGTGAATGGGCCGGCCGCCCGCTGCATAGGCGGCAACTAGAAGTGGCGAATCCGGACGAGAATTCGGTGCTATGCTACCAACGAAGCAGCGCGCCAGATCCAAAGGAAAAGCCCTTTTGGAGATGAAGATTGAAAACCAGGCAATTTCTAAGTTATTCGGCTAAAATATTTCTAATTAGCTAAACATGTGGTTACTATTAATTTTAGGTCTATTAGGGTATATATACACTTTATATTTAATATTACCCAAATCCCAAAATGTTACACCATTATTAATTAGGTTATCTAGTTTATTTTTAATTCTCAAATTAATTGATATTCTGAATCTAATGTATTACATCCAAGATGAAATCTTATTTTTAGATGGTGTTCATAGATTGGGATTTTCTCTATTATTTTATGAATTATTATTAATTGGATTTACATTAATGTTATTTCAAGCTTATACATTTCTTTTAAAATCAGGTGAAACTTTCATGATTCTATTCACTAATGTTATAGCTATTATTAATTTAATTGAAAGTTATGATTGGTTATTAACTCTAATTAACTATGAATTAGTCAATATTACTTTATATCTAATTGTAAGTATGAAAAATGGATCTGAAAAAGCCTTATCTGCTTCTATTAAATATTTCCTTTTAAGTGCTTTAACTACTACATTTTTATTATTATCTATAACCCTGATTTATGCTATTACTGGGACTCTTCATTGGGATAATTTGGGATTATTATGGATTTTCATAGAAGACGGAGCTGATCTGAAATAGCCCTTATTCTTTATGTTTATAACTATATTCTTTAAAATAGCGGCCGCCCCTTTTCATAACTGGTCACCAGATCTTTTAGATGCTATACCAACAGTATTAACTTCTTGGATGGCTACACTACCAAAATATGGGATTTAGTTATTTTTAGTAACACTAGCTAATAATATTCTACCTATGAATCAAACCATTGCCAGTTTCATTCTATTTATTGGTCTTTTATCAATTCTAATCGGATCTTTAGGATTAAGCAATCAATGGCGTATCAAAAGATTTTTAGCTTATAGTGCTATTACTAATATTGGATTTTTATTATTAGCTTAGGGTACTAATCAATTAGATAATTTTGTCCACTACTTCGTTGTGTATGCTTTAACCTCGATAGGGATATTTCTGATTTTACTTTCCATTGAAAATGGCCCTGCGCCAGGCTCGAGCCCCAGCGCGTCGGAGGTCGCGCCTGGCCCCGAAATGATTAACCAATTAGCCGGGCTAACTCACCAAAATGCTTATTTAGGTTTATCTTTTACTTTCCTCTTATTCTCTTTAATGGGTATCCCACCTATGGCTGGATTCTTCGCTAAATTAATGGTATTAGCTAGTACTCTAAATTTAGGTTAGTATTCTTTAGCTTTAGTTGCAGTTCTAGGTAGTATTATAGGGGCTGTTAATTATTTGATCTGGATTAAAATCTTAAATATGAATCTAACCATACCAAATGAATCTAACCTTCAGTTTCAGAATCAAACTTTAATTGGATCGGCCCAACGAGCTGTAACCGCGCAACGCGCCGTATCACAAGAAATGCAACTCTCGAGTTATTCAATATCAATTATAATTGCCTTTACAGTATTATTTTACTTTTATCCTTTAAATTTCTTATCTGTTACCCTATCTAATTAGTAGTTTGACTTCAGTTAACAAACTGCAATGCAATGCAATGCAAAGCCAGCGCGCCGCCGAAGGGAGGAAGGTAGGGAGGTAGGTGGGGGGCTGCGGCGGCGCTTTGCGCGGGCCCTGCGGCCCTAACGGGGGGCTGCGGCGGCGCTTTGCGCGGGCCCTCCGGCCTGCCCCACCCGCCCTTGCCCCCACCCGACCCTTTGGGCTGCGCCGCAGTGCGCTTCATCGCAGGGGTGGGCCGGTCGGTCGGGTGGGGGGAACGGGCCGCACCGCAGGGCTGCGGCGGCGCTTTGCGCGGGCCCTCCGGCCTGCCCCACCCGCCCTTGCCCCCACCCGACCCTTTGGGCTGCGCCGCAGTGCGCTTCATCGCAGGGGTGGGCCGGTCGGTCGGGTGGGGGGAACGGGCCGCACCGCAGGGCTGCGGCGGCGCTTTGCGCGGGCCCTCCTAACGGGCCGCAGGGCCTCCTAACTGCAGCGGGCCGCAGGCCCCACTGCAGCGCCGCACCGCACCGCACCGCACCGCACCGCACCGCACCGCACCGCACCGCACCGCACCGCACCGCAGGGCCGACCTAGAGGTTCCTGTGCGGCAGCTTTGGCGGGGAACCGCAGTTGAATTCAAAAGGAAAGGCGCGCCCCCGCTGCGGCGCAGCCCAACGAAGCAGCGCGCGTTAACCGCCGCTCGTAGAGCGGCTGGAAATCCAAATTTACCAGCGCTGTAGCCAGGGCCCTGGGCCCCTGCGGACCCCCGCAAAATGTGCAACCGCCCTAATTCAAAATTAGCGGCCCAACCCAAGCCCGACCGGCCCTCCCCCGATGCAGCGGGCCGCAGGCCCAATGATGCACAGCGCTTCATCGCAGGGCCGCCGCACCGCACCGCACCGCACCGCAGGGCCCGCGCTTTGCGCCAGGGCCCTGCGATGAAATGCAGCGGCAGCGCGCGACCTCCAGCGCGCCGGGGGCGGGCCTGCGGTGCGGCATTCATTTCTAAAGAGAGATTTGTGTTGGTGTTGATTTTCAGCGAGAACCGTTTTTTGATTCCATTCCATTCTATTAAAGGCTCTTAATACGCTCTTTATGCGCTTCAAAGAAATTAGAGATAGGCCACCCGCGACCGGCCCCCCGGCGCAGCAGGCAGCCGCAACCGGAGGCCGGCGGCCGCCTGCTGCGCACTGCGGCGCACCGCAGGGTGGGGCGGCATTGGTGGCGAATCCGCCCTCAGTCCCATTCCACAGCAGCCCCCGGCCCTTTAGGTCTGGAGGGGGGGGCCGACTGATTCGGCGTTGAACCCACTCTAAGTGGGGAATCCGGACGAGACGGCAGGCCGATTTGAAATCGAGTTCATTCTGAACTCAAGACAGCTTTGGTATCTTTTTATGTTTAGACAGCCCCAGGATGCTGGCCCTGCTGTGGCGCGCTGCATCGTAGGTCGCGCGCTGCCGCTGCATTTCATCGCACCGCAGGGCCGTCGGCCCTCCGGCTCGGCTCACAGCGCGCCGGCGGGCCGCAATGCAGCGGCCCCGCGCGAAGCGCCGGTCGCGCCGGGCCTTAGATCTAAACTATTATTTTTACTTATGAAAATCACAAAACGTAATCCTATTTTGGGCTTAGTTAATGAATATTTAATTGATTCTCCTGCTCCTTCTAATCTTAATTATTTTTGGAACTTTGGGTCTTTATTAGGTGTGAACTAGGTAGTTTTGATTGTTACAGGAGTTACTTTGGCTATGCATTATAACGCATCTACATTGTTAGCTTTTGCCAGTATTGAACATATCATGAGAGATGTAAACAATGGATGGTTACTTCGCTATATCCATGCTAATGGTGCTTCTTTTTTCTTTATTTGGGTTTATTTACATATAGGTCGTGGTTTATTCTATGGATCCTACCGTCCACCCAGAGGATTACTTTGGAGTTTAGGGGTAGTAATCTTTATTTTAATGATGGCCACCTCTTTTATTGGTTATGTACTTCCATGGGGTCAAATGTCTTTCTGGGGTGATTGCCCCTCTGTATCTTGGCGAATTATGATTATAGGTTCAATTAAACCAAAATCTTATCAAAGAATAGGTCCGCATAATCTGGATGTTTTATCCTTTATATTTGGTGCTCTGCTGTCTGATGCTCATGCTGAACGTCATGGTAAAGGGACACGAATAGCTTAGCAACAAGAGAGTTCAAATCTGGAATTTCTAACATGGTACAATAATTTTTAGGCTGATAAAGGTTATGGTAAGACTAATGAGGGGACTAAATTGGTTAAACTAAAATGCGTGTCCCGATTAGGAGAAAATGGGAAACGCAGATATGGTTCTCTTTTGAAATCTGTCACTTATACTTACTCTAGCTTTAATTGGATTCATGAATGCTTTTACTCCTCTTTAGGTTAGGGTACGGTTCCATTATCAGGTACGGCCCTAAGGGCGGACCCAGCCCGGAGGGCCCGGACTCGAAAAATTGTTCCTTCTAATGAGATTTTAAAACTCTATCTTTCTCCTCTTGCTTTGGCTATTTGGATTATGGGTGATGGATCTTCTGTCTCCTCGGGTTGCAAATAGTGTACTAATTCTTATACCAAATTGGAGTGTTAGAGAATTTGTGTAGTTATGGATGAATAGTATGGGATTAAAGCTTCTGTAAATAGTGCTGGTGTACCTAACCAGTGGGTCATTTATATTTGGACAAGATCCATGCCTTTATTGAGATCCCTAGTCAAACCTTATCTAGTACCTTCCATGTATTAGAAATTGAACATTCAGAATGCAGCGCTTCATCGCAGGACCTGCCCCCCTCGGGGCCGGTTCCGGCCCGTTGCGGGAAGCCGCCAAGGCGGCCCTGCGATGCAGCGCGCGACCGGCGCTTCGCGCGGGGCCTGCGGCCTAGCCCGACCGGCCCCCCTGCGGTGCGGCGCCGGCGCCCAATGATGCACAGCGGGGTCGGGTGGCAGCAGGGCAAGGGGCCCTGCGGCCCGCTGCATTCCCCCACCCGACCGACCGGCCCACCCCTGCGATGAAGCGCACCGCAGCCCAAAGGGTCGGGTGGGGGCAAGGGCGGGTGGGGGAGGCCGGGCAGCAGGGCCGCCGCAGGCGGCCCGCCGGCGCGCCGGGCCCGACATCGCCCCTCTAATCAATTCGCCAATCTACCTTTATAAATGAAGATAAGTTTTTTCTTTAGTCATTTATAATGACACAATGAAAACGGTTAATAAATATTTTTATACAACTCTACTAATACTAAAAAAGACTCCCTTCTGAATTTCAAAATGTCAGTGTCATTGTCATCCTTTCTACTTCTAGAAATACCCAGCCCCATGGGCGAAGCCTGGCCGCCGTGGGCCGCTCAAGCGGCCTATGGCGGCAACGGGCCCGTTGGGCTGCGCCGCTGCGGTGCGGTGCGGAGCGGGCCGCACTGCGGTCCGCACCGCAGCGGTGCGCCGCACCGCAGCGCAGGGGGGTTGCAAAATACGCGGAGCCCTTTAGGGCTTTTGTTAATTCCGGAGGAGAACTCGCTAAAGCGAGTTTATTCAAGACCGTCGGGAAACTTTAATCGTTTTTCGCTACAGACTGGTTCATTGTGGAAAGGGCTACAGCCAATAGTCTGAGATTCATATGCAGATGCAAATCTGAAAAGAACGAAGGTAAAGCTTAGCTAATCTTTTTAATGTACAGTCGAAAGTTTGGGAGAACAAGCAATTCTCTGTTGTAGTACTTTCTGATAGAATAGAGGGCCCCCTACTCTAGGTCGGGGTTGGCAAACCTAATCTATTAAAATTGAGAGTCGGAGTCGCGTTATTTGGCTGGCTGCGGCCGCCGGCCTCCGGTTGCGGCCGCGCAGGAAAGCGGGGGCCGGCGCAACCTACGATGCAGCGCGCCGTGGCGTGGCTCAGCTTAGCTTTGGCTGGGCCCATTGGGCCTGCGGTGCGGGCCGCAGCATTTGCGGTGCGAAGCAGCACTAGGCTTTGCTCTGCTAACTCTCTATAAGATAGTACAGGATATCAACAAGATGTATACTTATTGGTATTGAAACTTTGGCCACCGTAATTACTAATTTACTTTCTGCTATTCCGTGGGTTGGTAATGATTTAGTACGTCTTGTATGGGGTAGTTTTAGCGTAGATAATCCTACATTAAATCGTTTCTTTTCTTTACATTTCTTATTACCTTTTATTTTATCAGCTTTAGTTGCAATGCATTTATTAGCATTACATCAAGATGCTTCTAATAATCCAGAAGGTATTGCTAGTACTAGTGATCGGATTCGTTTCCATCCATATTATACTTCTAAAGATTTAATTACAGTTTTTTAGATGGGAATTTTATTATCAATATTTGTATTTTTCTATCCAAATTACTTAGGTCATCCCGACAATTCCATTCCTGCTAATGCAATGGTCACTCCCCACTCGATAGTCCCTGAGTGGTATTTTCTCCCCTTTTATGCGATATTACGTGCTATACCAAGTAAAATAGGAGGTGTAATTGCTATGTTTGGAGCCTTATTAATATTATTTCCTTTAGCTTACTTTAATACTTATAATTTACGTTCTAATCGTTATCGTCCTCTATTCCAAATCTTATTTTGGATCTTTGCATTTAATTTCTTATTTTTAATGTGGCTTGGTGGTAAACCAATTCATGAACCATATATTTTATTAGGTCAAATAGGTACAGCAATCTATTTTGCCTACTTCATAATATTAATGATTTAGGGATAATTGGCTGGCGGTTAACCGTTCACCTTCTTTTCCCCAGAGCCTGATGAATCAGGCTCTGATGAATCCGAGTCCAAATGGACTTAGGTGTGGGTACAAATTAAATGGGTGGGGGTTAACCCTGATTCTGATTTGCCGTGAACGGTTTGAAATTTCCCCACACGAAGCGCCGGGCCGCCTGCCGGCGGCCCTGCTTCCCTGGCGCAAAGCGCTGGGCCTTGGCCTGCCCCACCCGCCCTTAGCCCCCACCCGACCCTATGGGCTGCGCCGCAGTGCGCCGCAGTGCGCCGCAGTGCGCCGCAGTGCGGGCAGCGGGGGGAATGGGGGCCTCTCCCGCCCACTCAAGAAGCAGGGCCGCCGTATGCGGCCTTGCTTCGTGAGGGGCCCCACTGCCACTAGGCAGCCCGCGCAAAGCGCTGGTTTAGAGGACACCTTGGAGGCAAAGCAGCGGGTTGCCTCCCAGGATACTCGAGGTGTGCAACCCACAGTTAGGGGGGCCCTGCCCCGCAGGGCAGGGCCCCGGGGCATTCGCAACTCTAAGTGGCGAAGACGGACGAGGACCGGATAATCCAGTGCTGTAGCCAGGGGCCTGGGCCCCTGCGGACCCCCCTACTTGGCTAGGCTAGGCTAGGCTAAGCTGCGGGGGGGTGGTAGGTGCACTAAATTTAGAGGCACGGCGCCTAGCGCGAGGCAGGGCTACGGCTCGGCCCGGGAAGCAGGGCCCCCAGCGGTGCGGGTCGGGCCTGCGGCCCGGTGCAAAGCACGGGGCCCCTTTAGGGGGCCCGAGCCCGCTGCAAATGCAGCGGCGCCGAAGGGCCCCAATGATGCACAGCGCCGCAGGGCCGCCGCACCGCAGGGCCCGCGCTTTGCGCCAGGGCCCCGCGCGACCTCCGGCGCGCCGGGCCGGCGCTTTGCGCCCCCCTCCGCTGCGGTGCGGACCGCACCGCACCGCACCGCACCGCAGCGGATTCCCCCGACCGACCGGCCCACCCGCCCAAAGGGTCGGGTGGGGGCAAGGGCGGGTGAGGCAGGGCAGGCCGGGCAGCAGGCAGCCCCATTTTTCAAAGTTAGGGGTTTTGCTTTAGTTCCAATAAATTAATTCAAAGCAGAAGCAGGAAATTGATCCGTCACGGTTGCCCCTTCTTTAATGGGTTCCCTCTTAATTGCCACGCCAATGTTGAATTCCTGTTTATTTGAATTTTATGATTGCGTGTTTAATTTTAATTTTAGGTGTTGTTTTATCTGTTGCTTTAATGACCCTTGCAGATAGAAAAACAATGGGAGCTATGCAAAGAAGAATAGGTCCTAATAAAGTTGGTTATTTAGGTATTTTACAACCGTTCGCAGATGGGATTAAATTAATATTGAAAGAAACAGTATTACCTTTACATTCTAGTATATGGATATTTTTAGGTGCACCTTTTCTAGGATTTTATTTAGCTTTATTAAATTGGTTAGTTTTACCTTTAGGTCAAGGATTAGTTATTTCTGAATTAATTGGAGGTGGAATCTTAGTTTTAATTGCAATTTCCGAATTAAATATTTATTCTGTTTTATTTGCTGGATGGTCTGCTAATTCTAAATATCCATTTTTAGGATCTTTACGTTCTACTGCCCAACTTATTAGCTACTCCGTTAGTTAGTCTCTTATCTTCTTGAGTGTTATATTAACTTAGGGTACTATTGAACTATAGGAAATTATGTCTGCACAAAGATGTTTTAGTTTGGCATTTGCCTAGTTTCCAATGGTAATATTATTTATGATTAGTGCTATTGCTGAAACTAATAGAGCCCCGTTTGATTTACCGGAGGCTGAATCTGAATTAGTAGGTGGCTTTTTTACTGAGCATTCTGCTATTAGTTTTGCTTATATTTTTTTAGGTGAATACACTTCTATTTTAGTAATTTGTACTTTATTTCATGTTTTATTCTTTGGAGTTAGCATGGCTTTACCTATGATATTCTTTATGTTATGGATACGTGCTTCTTTGGCTCGTTTACGTTTTGATCAATTATTAAAATTAGGTTGGTCTAATATTTTACCTTTTGTTATTGGTTATATTATGTTATTACCAACTTTGATATATACTTTTGATTTAGTAGGTTAAGTTAGAGTAGACCCCTGCCTTGCTAATCGGGAGTGGGTTCTTGGCTTGGCTTTCTAAACTAATTAGCAGGGCTGCTGCCGGCGCCAATCTAATCAGATGTGCCTTTAATGTAGAGATTTCTAGAGGGCCAGGCGCGACCGGCGCTTCGCGCGGGGCCGCTGCATTGCGGCCCGACGGCGCGCGGGGCCGTCGGCCCTTAAATACGCGAATTGCGGATTCCTGATGTGACCCGCTGCGATGAAGCGCTGCATTGAAGCTGCGGGCTCCTCCTAATTTGGCCCTGCTCCTAGGGGCGCGAAGCGCCGGCAGCAGCCCGGTGCAAAGCACTGGGCCCGGCGGCGGCGCTGCATTTGCAGCGCCACGCTGCATTTGCAGCGGGCCGCAGGGCCCCCCCTTAGGGCCGCAGGCCCCGTGCTTTGCACCAGCGGAAGGGGGCCCAATGGGCCCGCCCCGGCCTGCCCCACCCGCCCTTGCCCCCACCCGACCCTTTGGGCGGGTGGGCCGGTCGGTCGGGTGGGGGAAAGGGCTAGGGGGCCGCAGGGCCCGCGCAAAGCGCCGGCAGCAGCCCGGCGGATTCATGAGGTGAGCCGCGGGGCCCCTAGCCCTAAGGGGCGGGGCCCCTCGGGCCCCCTGCGATGAAGCGCTGCATTGCACCGCACCGCAGCGGGGGCCCAGCGCTTTGCGCCAGGGGGCCCTGGTGGCCCCCCTACCAGCACTAATCTCTTAGGACTCACTGGTTAGCCCGTAGCCGCAAACGGCGCCGCTGCGGACCGCACCGCACCGCACCGCACCGCACCGCACCGCACCGCACCGCAGCCCTGCGCAGCATAGCACAGCACAGCACAGCACAGCACAGCACAGCACAGCACAGCACAGCACAGCACAGCAGGGGGGTCGGCGCGCTGCATTGCATTGCATTGCATTGCATTGCATTGCATTGCATTGCATCGTAGGGCTGCGGCGGCGCTTTGCGCGGGCCCTGCTGCCCGGCCTCCCCCACCCGCCCTTGCCCCCACCCGACCCTTTGGGCTGCGCCGCAGGGGTGGGCCGGTCGGTCGGGTGGGGGGTACAGGGGGCCTGCGATGAAGCGGGGGGCGCGCCCAGCCCTGATTTGCTTTTTGGGGTTGACCGTGATTCGAGGATTAGGGCCCCATTCCGGATTTAATGAGTCGCCTACGCTATCCAACTCTCCCGCATCCCCACAGGCGAGTCCGTTAGGATTGTCCTGGGGCAGAAGCCGGGGGTTGGAGTTTCTGGTGACCAACTAATTGGTTCTATGCTGCGTCCATAGGGCGGAACGGAACGGAACGGAACGGAACGGAACGGAACGGAACGGAACGGAAGAGAAAAACTCCCTACTGGAACAAATTTGGAGGAACCCGCAACGCACCGCCCTTCCAACTCCAACAGATTGGCCACTAATTGTGGCGAAGATTGGGAGGATTGCCCGCTTCGGATCGAAAACCCGGTTCCCTCGTGGGAACCCATTTGGGGTTCATTTGAGTGTGGGAACCCCTGAGTCCGCACAGCAAAGATTGCTCATTCAGTGTCGAAACGCCGAATTTTAGTTTATTGTTTACCTAACTTTTAATTTATGCCACAATTTAAACCTTATTGGTGGATTTCTTTAATTTCTTGGGCCTTTGCTATCTTAAGTTTTGCTACTTGGTATCATACTTCTATTAGTTTTCCAACTATCCTTCGTATTCAATTAGCTCGTATTAAAATGTGTTTCACATAAATTGAATGATCATGAGTTTGGCTTTTAATTTGAGTTCAATTCTCCAGCTCTCCAACAGGCCCCCAGGAGCGACTGGGGCCGCCCGCTGCATAGGCGGCTACGGGCGTTACAGTGTGAACCTGGCCAAGTGGGGCAACAGGGCTTTTCACGGGAGCCCATTAGTGCGGCGTACCCGGCGGGCGCGCTTCATCGTCGGGCCGCCTGCCGGCGGCCCTGCTTCCCTGGCGCAAAGCGCTGGGCCGGCAGCAGGGCCCCGCTTCATCGCAGGCCCGCCCCTTGTCCCCACCCGACCCCGCTGTGCATCATTGGGCTGCGGTGCGCCGCAGTGCGCCGCAGTGCGGTGCGGTGCGGTGCACCGCAGGGGGCCCTGCGCTTCATCGCAGTGCGGTGCGGCCCTGCTGTGCGGTGCCCTGCGGTGCGGTGCGGTGCGGTGCGGTGCGGTGCGGTGCCGGCGCCCCCCCTGCGATGAAGCGCTGCAAATGCAGCGGGGGGCAGCAGGGCGCTGCAAATGCAGCGCCGCCGCAGCCCCGTGCTTTGCACCAGGCCGCAGGGCCGGTCGGGCTAGGCCGCAGGCCCGCGCAAAGCGCCGGTCGCGCGCAGCAGGGCCGCGCCGCAGCCCGAAAGATCTTGGAGAGTTGGCCTGCCGCTGCATTGGATCGGAAACCCCCCCACGTGTGGAACCCATTTTTGGGGGGTGGCTTCGTCCTACCTCCTCCTACCCATTCACACGCTCGATTGCTTTAGCAATGCCCCAGCTGCAATGGTTGAGTTGGGGTGGATACATGCACTTTCCCTCGTTCGCTGCACCGGTTCCCATTCTATGGCGTCTGCGTCCGCTGCTTCCTTGGCGGACTCCTGGTTTTCCAGGGTAGGGGGGCCACCCCTAGGATGCAGGTGTTAGGGTTCAACCCCATTTGGGTATGCCACCCAATTAAATTGAATTCCCCGTGAACGGGTTTTTCGGACTTAGGACTTCGGACTCAGGTTCATCCCTCGTCTTAAATGACTAATCAGGAAGCCTAGCGCTTTGCAGTAATGTTGGATTTTTCGTAATTGGTTTCAATTTACGCTTCAATATGGGTTACAGTTCCAATTTGAGTTTCACTTTAATTACATCTCCTTTAGAACAATATGATATCTATCCTGTATTCAGTATTGCTTTAGTTTTAAATAATGTTCTTCTTTATTTTTTAATTGCTGCTTCTTTATCACCTCTAATTATATATTTGTGTAACAGTACTGCTAAAGAGAAATTAGTCGCCAATTGGTGGGGGATATTAAGTGAATCCTTATACAGAACTATTTTATTAATGGTTGAAAATTATATTGGACCGAGATCTACTATTTATTTCCCCTTTATTTATACTATCTTTCACTTAGTTTTATTTAGTAACTTAATTGGATTAGTTCCTTATAGTACTACACCTACCGTTGAAATTGTAATGGTTTTATCTTTAGCCTAGACTTTATTAGGTGGTGTTTTAATATTAGGATTCCTAACTCATCGTAAATTCTTAATTGCTGCATTCGTTCCTTCTGGTACTCCTCTGGCATTAATTGTACCAATGTTTGCTTTGGAAGTTTTAGCTTATTTAACACGGACTCTTAGTTTAGGACTTCGTCTTGCTATAAATATGATTACAGGTCATGTATTAGTAAAGGTATGCATAGGGTTTATTTATTCGGCTTTAATTAATGGTACTTCCACTATAATATAGACTTTGCCTTTATTCCTTTTAACTATGTTCTTAGTATAGGAGATTCTAATTGCTTATTTACAAAGTTACATCTTTACATTTATATTTTGTATTACAATTAAAGATATGGCCTAATTAATTAGATTTAGATCACCCCCCCAATGCAGCGCCGCACCGCACCGCACCGCACCGCACCGCACCGCTGCGGACCGCACCGCACCGCACCGCTGCGGACCGCACCGCACCGCACCGCACCGCACCGCAGGGCCTTGCTTTATTAATGGGCCTAGGCCCTTCAAATTGGGATTAAATTCAATTTGAGGCTGGCTAGCTGGCAGGCGTGAAATTGACTACTCCAACCCGAAGGGGCATTAGCCTCGAAATTGGTTCTCCTGCGCTGCGCTGCGATGCAGCGTAGCGTGAGGCAACCGGATTGATGGAGGTGAATTTGGGGCCGCAATGCCGCCCCACCCAGCGGGCGGCCGCCGGCCTCCGGTTGCGGCTGCCTGCTGCGCAGGGGGGCCGGTCGCGGGGCCGAATTTGGGTCCAAATTTGGGCCTGGGCCTGGGCCTGGCCTGGATTTCTTTGCGGGCGCCGCCCTGGCCATTTAGATTTAGATTTAAAAGTATGAATCAGCCTTAGCCAATATCTAAACTTAGCCCCCCGGTGCGGTGCGGTGCGGGGGGCTGCCAATGCAGCGGGCAGCCCTGCGGTGCACCGCAGGGGGGGGGCCGGCGCTGCGGTGCGGCGCTGCATTCGCGCCGCGCCCTCCGGGCGCATTCGTTTTATCTTTAGCCCGCTCCGCTGCACTGGGTTGGGCCCTGACTTTGCCCTTTCATTGATGAATTGTTTGGTACTCCATCATTGGTTGAATTAGCCCTTTGGGCCCGGCGCCCAGCGCGGGGCCCCGTTGGGCCCTAATTTCTTGCTGGGCCCTACTGGCCTTTCCTTTATGATGGAACCGATCTAAATATTAGCCCCGCTGTGCATCATTGGGCCCAAAGCGCTGGGCCCTGCGGTGCGGCGGCCCTGCTGCGCTGTGCATCATTGGGGCCAGCTGCATTTAGGGGGGGCCCCCTTAGGGCCGCAGGCCCCGTGCTTTGCACCGGGGGGGGGCCGACCCGCTGCGGACCGCACTGCAGTGCGGCCCGCACCGCAGGGGACTGCCTTGGCGCCGCAGCCCTTCTCATATTAGTCTTCCCAATTAACAAGCTGGGTTAGCGCACCAAACCTTGGGAGAACTCCTAAATTGGAACTGCTTTAGGTATTTGGATACTGAAATTAGCTCTGATTGTGGATAGCTGTAACTTATTGAGTTGAGTTGAATATTTAGCCTCCCCACCAATGGTGGCCTATATTGAAGATGTGGGCCTCTGGTCCCCAAGAAGCGAAGCAAGCAATTTCCGTTCGGAGCTCTGATTCAAATCAATGAAATCTGAAATCTGAAATCGGAAATCAATATTGAAGATTCATTTGGGGAGGTCCGATTTGATTAGATTTCGAACGTTAAATCAATATCCGAATTGAATAGGCTAACTCCTTTCCTATAATATTAGTTGGTGATAGAGGTAAGCTTTTTCATTCAATACAATACCTATACCAATACCTATACCAATACCAATACCTATTCCCATACCCATACCAATACCTCAACCTATACCAATCCAAATCCAAATACCTATACCTCTACCTATACCTCTACCAATCCAATAAAAAGATAGTGAGGGCAACCCCTATTCCAAATTAAACTAGAGGGGTAGTGCTCTACATCCAAATTATGAAAACTTGATGGAAACCCTAGTAGCACGTATACATTAAATTAAAGATCTACCCACCCCGCCGCAGCCGCACCGCAGCCCATACTTTAGATTTCAGTTTAGAGGTGCAGCCGTAGTCCAATTCATCGTGAGGCGTTCTTTAAATCTAACCAGTAATTCAAAAAGAGTGGCCTCAGGTTAATTCATTCCAATTTTGAGTTTGGCCGAGGCCGAGGCCTAGGCAGAGGCTGAGGCAAATTAGAATTGAAAATCTACTGAGGATAAGTATTTGGCGCTGGCTATTCCTATTTGAGGGGGGCATAGGCCAATTTAATCTCAACTAGTTAGGGGTGCCGCAAGGGTTTAGTGGTGATTGGCTTTCAAGGCGATATTCGGTAATTCCAAATTAAAAACCTTCCCTCTAGGCCAATAGCTAATGCATTCTTCCTTTAGATTTGAGGCTTCAAGGTCCAAACCACCAAACACCTCCGCCAACGATTTCACGAATTCAACTCCTAATTCCATACTATTAAATGCGGCAATTGAATCAAAGCCGGAACTGGCCAATCCTATTCAATCCAAGCCATAACCGGCCTATCCCATACACTACTCCCCTCTCTATCACTATTACAGAGCCCAAGCCATTTTTGGCGAAGGGGGCCAGCCCTGGGTCAGGCACCCGCACAACTCAAGTATTAAGGGGGCCTCCCGGCCTGCCCTGCCCCACCCGCCCTTGCCCCCACCCGACCCTATGGGCTGCGGTGCGCCGCAGTGCGCCGCAGTGCGCTTCATCGCAGGGGTGGGCCGGTCGGTCGGGTGGCAGCAGGGAATCCGCAGGGGGGCGCAAAGCGCCGGCCCGGGTCCGGGCCCCGCAGTGCAGCGGGGGCCAACAATCATCAAGACTAGTGGGTTTGGGCCAGGCCTAGGATTATTTGATGAAGGAATTTGTTTACCTATCCGTAGAGAGCGGAGCTCGATAGTACTCTTTGACAGCCTAAATTTCCAAGCTGCGGTCCCTTACAGGGAGGCCTAGGTGTGATCAAGGAAATCGAAGAGTGCGAAGAGAGGTTGACTGTATAGGAAGACAAGCGAGGAGCGAAGGCGGACGATGAAGACCATTCCGAGGTCCAACAGGGAACTAAACGGAATGAAGCCAACCAAGGAAAGGCTAGACCGGGCTGCGATGAAGCGGGCAGGTACCAGGGCCCGAGGGTTATCAGTTAGCTAGAGCCAAGCCACCTAAGGGGAAGCGACAGGGAAGCGCCAGGTTAACGACAATAACAGCGACAGCGACAGTGAAACGACAGGGGAGCGACAGGGGAGCGACAAGTAAACAACAACGACAGTAACGGCGACAGCTATAGCAATAGCATAGCAACAGCCAAAGCAGCGGCAGGCAACAGCCAAAGGCAACTGCAACTGCAACAGCAACAGCTACAGCGACAGGGTAGCAACAAGGGAGCGACAGCCAAAGCAACAGCAACAGCAACAGGGTAGCAACAAGGGAGCGACAGCGACAACGACAACGACAACGACAACAACAACAACAACAACAAAAACAACAACGACAACAAAGAAGACAGAAAGCCATTAAAAGCAGACCACCCCACCCCACCCCACCCCACCACATGGTATAACCCTTTATCACCTGGAGGGTTAATTAATAATCTAAAGCTTTGGTCGTAATAATTAAGTGCGCAGGTCGTCATATCCTAACCATTGAAATAGTCCTTAGTTGGACCCCCTACCAATTAAAGAACCCTAAATTTCAGGGAATACTCTTCAACTCTCGAATATTGTTCTTTGTTACATAAACTAGGATAGGCTTTTAAACTTTAAAATTAAGTAATTAAGAGGGAGCGGAGTTTAGTTTAGTTTAGTTTAGTTTAGTTTAGTTTAGTTAAGTTTAGTTTAGATAATTATCCTTGTTCCTTATTCGGTATAATAATAAACGAAGAAGAAAAAAGAATTCAGAATTAGAACTGGCAAACTCTACTGTTGTTACAACACCCTATCATCCATCCATGTTTTTCTCTAATATCTAATAAACACTCTTATAAATATGTATTATGGAACATTATTGGGTCTCATATCTCTAATTAAAAGAGCACAGAGCACAGAGCACAGAGCACAAATATGATGGTTAGAGGGTGATTACAGGTAGTGCTCTACACCATATGTTAGCTTATGTTAATACGAACACCCCCTACCTAGAAAGTCTCAACTGTATTGTGCAATCATCTTTACAATACCATACTAAAGCCCTACTAGTTTTAAAAGTCTACATCCTCTTTTTACTCTTTAGAGTTTCTCGCCTTATTACTTTTAGAATGCTAATAAAGGATATGCCTTGATACCTATGCTACACTGGCACCCCTCTATCATAACATTACATAACATAACATAACATTACATAACATAACATAACATTACATTACATAACATTACATTACATAACATAACATTACATAACATAACATTACATTACATAATAAATCCTTCTTTAATTTACAGCCATTATCAAGTATCTTGGACCGATAAATCAAGACTAGTAGGGTCGGGTCCAGCCCTTTAAAAGACTAGTCTAAACCCCATATAATAACCATGATAACCTCTATCTGGCAATCTAAATCCTTGGTGCGTAATTATTTTGGGATTTGTTTTTTGATTTGGATTTGGATTTGGATTTGGATTTGGATTTGGATTTGGATTTGGATTTGGATTTGGAACAGAAAGAAATAATTACATATACACACCATTGTGATAATTAAGGTCCTATTGCTCGGAACATATCTATATATGTTTAGGACCCGATTCATTTAAAGATGAAATTAGGAGTAAATTTACACCTCGGGTAATGCCCGTCATCAATGAGTCAAGCTCGCTAACATTAAATCAGAATATGATAAGAATTTTATTAGCCATTGGTTCAGCCCCCGTTAATTTAATTAGGTTTACCTCTCGTAAATTCAATTCTTCTGTTATATGTACAACTACAGCTCGTCCTGCACCCTCTATCGCTAAATTTAGTGAATATCAATCAGTATTATTAACTTTTGATCAAATTTTCGATAACTTCACTAAAGAGTGGAATGAGAAAGTAATGTCAAACTTTAAAGAGGGTAGCATTTATACTGTTCTATTTATAGGTAGGTATCGTAATGAGGATAACATGAATTGTTATGCAACACTATCTAATAGTATTAGGGTCTCTACCCAATCAAATGGGATGTTCATCTATCATACCATAAATACAGGTTTTAATTAGATAACTCAACGTTATAACTGTGAACTATCAAGTAATATTATAGTTAAATATAAAGAATGGATCGAGAATGTAACAGATATTCAAATAGCAAATGCGGATAAACATTTAGCTTCAATCTCTAAATTACCGTCCCCTTCACCTACTACTGACAAATTATTAAATATCAATGAGAAGGATTAGATATCCTTTGATTAGGATTTGGATTATGAGAAAGCCAAATCTACCATTCAAACTATCGCTTTAAAGAATGACAACTTTTTAGTTGTATCTTGGCTCCAAGGTAGAAAATTCGAGCTCCAAATTAACCATGAAGCCTGTCAAACTCCTTTATTAAGAGCTATAGATCAGGTATCTAAAAGTCTGATACGTAGGATCTATGACCAATATAACTAGACTCAAATTAAGAATCTAAAGGATAAAAGTATCATCTCTAATTTTAAATAGTCCTTTGACTATCTTGAAAAACAATTAAAAGAGGATGAATTTATCAACAATTACATCGCAATGGACCTTGAAACCTATGGTGATGAGAACGGGTTCGGCCAACATAAAGTATATGCCTGTGGTTACCGTTCTAGTTCAGATGATGCGGAAATGTATTTTATTAATGATTTTAGTGATAGTCATAGTATGATAGGGAAGATGTTCATGGCTTTGTGTCAACCTCAATATCAAAATCATAAGACCATCTACTTTCACAATTTTGCTCGTTATGATTCAATGTTCATCGTCCAAGGTTTGTTAAATGCTGGATTTAAGATACGAATACAAGAAAACAATAATGGGGAAATCATCGAGATGAAAATCTCCAAAACAATGAATTCAAAAAGATATACCTTCAAAATCTAGGATTCATTCTTAATATTAAATTCAGGTTAGGACAATCTAGCTCGTGATTTCAATATTGCTCGGAAATTGAAATTCCCTCACCGTTTCGTAAATGTAAATACCCTTAATTATATAGGACCTACACCCGCTAAAATGTTTTATGATAACATCAACGATGAGACCTATAATGCTTTAGTAAAAAGGGATTGGAATTTGAAAGATGAAGTACTGCATTATCTTAATCGTGATATATCCTCCCTGTATGAAGTAATAGATAAATTCGCTCACTAGGTCTATGATAACTCCCAACTCAATATAACTAAGATAAGAACCTCGGCTTCATTAGCCTTTAAAACTTATTAGTCTAGTTCACTGAAAGCTAATTGGAAAATTCCAATCATTAAGGGAGGGATGTTTAGAGATATACAATCAGGTTATATAGGCGGATAGGTCAACGTATACCGTCCTCAATAGTGGAATGGGTATTATTATGATGTAGTAAGTCTCTACCCCTCGATAATGAAAACACAGTTAATGCCCTTAGGGAAAATCGTTTAGACTAATAATCCCGTGTTAGATTCATATTTTGGTTTTGTGTATGCTGAGATTATTTGTGATCCCAACAAAGTTCAATTTCCATTCTTACCGATGAAAAAGGCCGATCACATACTATGTTCACCTTATGGTGAATGGAGCGGGTGGTATTTCAGTGAAGAATTAAAATTGGCAAGGGAACATGGATATGAAATTCACGTGGTAAAAGGCTATACCTTTTCAGAGAAAAAATAGCTGTTCGTGGATTACATAGATAAATTTTTTGCCATCAAGAATGCAGCTAGTGTCGCTAATAATCCCTCCCTTAAACACTATGCCAAACTACAATAGAACAGTCTTTACGGTCGATTTGGATTGAAACCCATTACGAAAGAATCCCGCTAGGTCCCTGTAAACGATGTTATGGCTAAAGAATCCCAATTCAACTTGTTGGATAGTATTAAAGTAACTGATAATGTATATTACATGAAATGGGACCGGACTCCTGATCCTGAATTATTGAGTATCTAGGACCCTGATATTAATATAGACGTACACTAGAGTGGTGAAAACATCACATCTAATAGTTCAATCTCCATAGCTGCCGCTATTACTGCTTATTCTAGAATGAAAATGTATCAGATCTTACTTGAATATAAGGACCATGTATATTATAGTGATACTGATTCTATTGTAGTAGATATCCCTTTAGCTGAGCAACACGTAGGTAACGATTTGGGTCAATTCAAATTGGAACATGTTATAAAAGAGGGCATTTTCATTGCTCCAAAATTATATTATATCGAGACCGTTGATGGGCAAATTATAATTAAATCAAAAGGTCTAAATGCCAATGAGATGAATAGAGCCGATTTTATTCAATTATAGAATGACCAACCCCTCATTAAATCCGACATTCGATTCTTTAAAAAATTCGCATACCAAAAAGCTATATGGAAAGAATTGCAAGTCAAAGTCCAAGGTACTTTAAACAATCGTCAATTTGTTTTGGATAATCTCACAAATAAGATAGGTACTAAACCATTATATGTACAATCAAATTCATCAACTAGGAGGAAGGGTTAAATGATTAGGAGCCGAAATAAGAAAAGACGCAAGTGATGTACTTTAATAAATTCAGAATATTAATAGATCAATTCCTATTTATACCACCTCAGGCTCGCCATTTACCCTTCATCCCTTCTGAACTTTAGTTTATGTCTCTGTTAGATCATTTTGGTGGTTTGAGTTGCAAACTATTTGATTTAGAGTTAGGGGAAGGTGGAAGGGAGAAGGTGGAAGGTGGAAGGTGGAAGGTGGAAGGTGGAAGGTGGAAGGTGTTTAGTGAGATAAAGTTGGTTGACATTTAGATGAGGATAGTGTACAGAATGCCCCCTAAACTTCAATACGGTTGAGTTAGGCGCTGGGAGAAATTCAGTTGAAGATTACTCACAGTGGACCCAGATTTTTTTGGGGTCCGGGGGGGGAAGGTACCCCTCTTACCCAAATAACAAAATGAGGTTGAGGTTTAGGTTTAGGTTTAGGTTTAGGTTTAGGTTTAGGTTTAGGTTTGGAAATCTAATGTTTAATCGTTGAATCCTATACTTTTAGCCTTTAATATTGTAAGGTAATGTAACAAAAAGATGAGGTAAAACGAGTTCTAGACCTCTACAAGATGACTCAACAGATTAATAGGAAGGAATACACTCATATTACTAATTTACAATCTAGATATTCAGTATCTTGAAGAGCAGTACAGTACAGTACAGTAAAAAAAGATGATGAGTACAGGAAGAATTTTATTGCGATGAATCTCGAGACCTTTGGCGAATAAAGACGGATCTGGTCTACACACTGTGTATGCTCATGGTTATCGTTCTCGTCTATCTGAATCAAAGAACTTTTCTATTGATGATTCTACCGATTCAGATTCAATGATTGGATCGATGTTTTAGGATAGATGTCAATTGAAATCTAACTCATTAAATACTCTATACTTACATAACTATGCCTAATATGATTATATGTTTTGAGTATGGGTAGAGAAGAAAGCTGGATTTTGAATCCAAATTCAGGAAAACAACTCTTGCGAAATAATTAATATGAGAATATCAATTCGGATTAAATCATTTACTAATAATATTTAGGGTTCATTGTTGAGTTGAGTTGAGTTGAGTTGAGTTGAGTTGTAATTTAATTCTAGTTAGGAATATTTGGCTATTTGGAGGTCACACGTAAATAGATATTCCCACATTTGTTTGGAAATGAGAGTCCCCTTTATTATCTAGGTGAAACACCTGTCTAAAGCTATTATGGAAACCTTGATGATGAAACCTCTTGATCTCTAGTCAAGGAAGATAGGTGTTTAAAGGCTAATAGTAATATTTATCTAAACTAAACAGAGAGATTTTATCTCTGTATCTAATTATTGAGTTATTTGCTCTAATGGTTTATGAAAACACATATTGAAATCTAACCATAATTCGATCATCCGCTTCATTAGCATTGAAGACCAATTAATCAAGTTCATTGAAACCAGATTGGAAAATACCGAACCGAACCGAACCTTACCTTACCGTACCACCAAACCTAACCTTACCGTGCCTTACCTTACCGTACCGTACCGTACTTATAATTAAAGGATGGATGTTCAATGACATCCAATCTGGATATCTAGGAGGTTTAGTAAACGTATTCAGACCATTGTTTAATTTAGGTTAGAATTACGAGTGAGTTAGTCTCTTTCCCTCCCTAATTAAAACTGAACTGATGCCTATGGGGTTAGTTCTATATATCAATTACCCCAACTTAAATAGCAATTTTGGATTTGAATATGGTAATATTGAATGGAATATCGCTAATGTACCGTTTCCATCCCTCTTTCTAATGCATTGAATATTCTCTGCTCTCCATATGAAAATGAAAAAAAAGGGTGTTGCTGGTACTTCTCAGAAGAAATGAAATTGCTGGTACTTCTCAGAAGAAATGAAATTGGCAAGGGAACAGGGATCTATAGTACAGGTCGTCAAAGGATATCCCTTTCCGAAGTGAAATTTCATCTTTAACGATCAGATTTCCAAATATTTGGGAATCACAAATCAAATATGAAGCGAGAAAATCTCAAAACTACTCGCTAAAACATTACGCATTACTTCAATAAAATAGCCTCAATGGAAGATTTGGCTTCTAACCTTTTTCTAATGAATCTAGCCTAATATCTGTTAAAGAGGTCAACTCTATTGAAGATTGATTCAACATATATGATAGCGTTTAAGTTCCTAATGATGTAGATTATTAATAAATGGGACATAAGTCCATATACCCCTATAGAGGTCCATCAAGGACCCCGAGATGAATATTTACGATATATTTACAGGTAAAAATTAGACCTCTTTCAGCTCAATATCTATTGCAGCCGCTATAACATCATATTCAAGGATAAGGATTAAATGGAGTTGACACTTTTGAATATCCTGACCATATTAACCATTCCGATACTGATTCTCTTGTGGTGGACACACCCACAACCAAATCAATAGGTGGGTTATAAATTAGCTCTATTTAAAAAGAAATAGAAATAAAAATAGAAATAAAAAAAGATGTAATCCTTGAAGGAATATTCATAGCCCACAAATTCTACTATATAGAGACAGTTCAAGGTAATTGAATTAGGAAATCAAAAGGAATTCCGATGTGTCGGGATGATCATTTTCAATAATTGAAGAGTTATTAAATAATTAAAACAGACGTACGTTTTTATAAATAGTTTGCAACTCAAACTGGTAGATGGAAGAAATTAAGTAGAATTCTAAAAGGTAATCTATACAACAGAGAACCCGTATTTGATTCAGATTAGAAGATTAGAGGTAACCGTTAAATGTGGCAATTCAATCCTCTATCCTCTATCCTCATATAATAGCATTCTATTTATAATTACAACTAACCTTTCTGACTCTAATATCAAGACCTAAGTATCAGATTAGGGTATAATAGAGAAGAAAGCAATACAAGCAATACAAGCATACGTACCACCAGATCTAGACTTAATAAAGTTAAACGTTTCTAAATCTAAAAGCATTTCATTACTACCGGATTCTGGCCTGTTAATCAACTGACGTAACCTAACTGATGTAACCTGACTGATTTTCGCATCTCTAATCTTATATAGTGGGAGACTCGTATATATTAAATAACTCCTAATTCAATTTTAATCCTAAACTAAAAAGGCGTTTAACCAACTACACAACTCAGATATTAATTTTGACCCCTCCCCCCTGTAGAATCATCCTCAAAACCCTTTGTTAGCTGTTTAACTTAGTAGTCAACACCCTCATTGATGTGTAGAGGTTAATGTTTAATATATCCTATTCAATGAGATAGTGAGTGTTTTTGATATATACTATGAGTCCTATCTACCCTACGCGTTAGGTATTTATGTCTAATTAATCTTCACCACTATTTATTACACTAACGCATTTGCTTAAGGGCTACGCGAGGGGGTGGAATAACAATTTATTGTCTTTGCACGCACACGTAGGGTCGAATTGAATTTAATTTCTTGTATACTATTTAGAGTCTCGGGGTACCCTCGGACTGTGATTATTGAATTGAATGAAATTACTAATTATTATTAACTATCTAAAGGGTCGAGTCACGTACCGTCACGTCCCTTCCCGTCTCGTCCCGTCCCGTCCCTTCCCGTCTCGTCACGTCCCGTCCTGTCCCCCTTTGAGGAATAATTAATTGTCTAGGTACGCTCGCCTAAGGGATTAGAGAATTCTATATAGGGTTCGCGGTTCTGATTTGGTGCGCTGAAATTGATATCAATGACGAAGCTAATCAAGGACCTATTCCGATTCACTATAGATGATATTAGGAGTCAACACAGATCACTCCTCAGCTAACACGCCGTCATCCATGAATTCACCTCAAACACAGAAATTAACAACGACGGCCACACCCCCACAGGAAGCAAAAATAAAATCAAGAACGAGAACCTGGGTGCGGACAGGGGGACCCGCTCCGACCTGGTTCCAAGGTGTCACCCTAAGTGGCAGGGTGAATTTGGATTTCAATTTGACGGTGGAACTGCAATTAAGTGGGGGTGAAGCAACGACCAACCTAAGGGAGGCAGGGTACAGACTCACGGTATTGAAGTTGCGATTGTGAGTTGATACTACCCAACCCAACCCTAAGGAGGAACGACGAATCAGAGGCACAACACCCTAAGGGAGAAGGGACCCAGATTTTTTTGGGGTCCGGACCCAGATTCTTTTGGGGTGCATTGTGAGGAGGTTCAACCCGCTAGATTCAACGCAGGTACGATGGGAGCGAAGGACTAACCTGAGTCCAGGGAGCGGGAGCGGATTGCGAAGGAATTCCCCCAGGGCCCCGGCTCGGGTGGGGGCAAGGCTCGGGTGGGGGAAGGCCCCAGGGTATCAGTTTGAAATTGGGTTCCATTGCCCCCTGCCCTGCCCGCTCCGCTGGGCACGGGTGGGGAGGCAATCATTAATAATGGACTCCACCCCATTGCCCCAGGGAGGGAGGGGGCAATCATATGTTTGGTTTTCCATACCACCCCTCCCCTACAGTACGGGGGCCATCAGTTTAATTACTACACCCCCACCCCCAAGGGGGCTGGCAATCAGTTTCAATTCTGGTTCCATTGCCAGGGGCCCGGACCCCGGTTCCCGGTGCCCAGGCCCCGGTGCCCAGGCCCCGGTGCCCAGGCCCCGGTGCCCAGGCCCCGGTCCCCGGCGCCCTTGCAATCAGGAAACAATTCCATTGCCCTCGGCCGCCCTCCGATTAGAAAGAATCGGGGCGCCGGCAATCATTCCAATTAGGGAAACATTGCCCGGGGGCCGCTCGCCCCGGGGCCCGGCCCCGCCCCACCGATTCGAAAGAATCGGGGGTGGGCTGGCAGGCCGGCGCCGGCGGGCAATCAGGAAAGAATTCCATTGCTGCCTGCAGCCCTCCGATTCGAAAGAATCGGGGGTGGGCTGGCAGGCCGGCTATCAGAAAGATTAGTGTTCCATGGCCCCGCTAGAGGGGGGCCATCAGGAAAACTGGGGTTCCATTGACAGGGGCCTGCCCCCTGCCGCCCCCCGATTAGAAATTCTCGGCGCCGCAGGGGGCGGGTCAATCAGTTAACAATTGGATCCGATCACATTTCCCGGGGGCCGCTCGCCCCGGTCAATCAGTAAAGAATTGGTTTCCATTGCCAGGTGCCCTGTCAATCTATTTCTTTGGGTTCATTGCCCGGTATGCCGGTCAATCAGTTAAGTTAATAATATCATTAACCGGGGGCCCTGGCTACCCCGGTCAATCAGTAAACAATTCCATTGCCCCCAATGCAGCGCTGCGCTTCATCGCAGGGGGCCATCAGTTTTGAATTAAGGTAACATTGCCCCCTACTGTACCGCCCCCAATTCGAAAGAATCGGAGGGCAGGGGCAATCAGTTTCTATTGGTTTCCATTGCCAGGGGGCGCGGGCGCCCCTATCAATCTGTTTCAATTCTGGTTTCATTGCCAGGGGCCCGGACCCCGGTTCCCGGTGCCCTCAGGTTGCAAATTCAACCTGAGGTGCCCTTGCAATCAGTTTCCAATTCCATCGCCCCAATCCCCTGCTGCCACCCGACCGACCGGCCCACCCGCCCAAAGGGTCGGGTGGGGGCTAGGGCGGGTGGGGCAGGCCTGCGGGGGGGCCATCAGTTTTCAATTGGGTTCCATAGCCCCACCCTGCGGGGTGGCTATCCTTTTTTCTTTGGTTTCCATTGCCCTGGGCCCCGGCCGGCCGGCCGGCCGGCCGGCCTGCCTGCCCGGTCAATCAGTAAACAATTCCATAGCCAGGGGCCCGGCTTGCCTGCCCCACCCGACCGGCCCACCCGCCCATTGCCCCCACCCGACCCTATGGGCTGCGCTTCATCGCAGGGGTGGGCCGGCCGGCTCGGGTGGGGGCTAGGTTCGGGGGGCCCCTGTCCATCAGTCAAAATAAGGGTTCCATTGCCAGGGGCCCGCACCCCGGTGCCCTCAGGTTGCAAATTCAACCTGAGGTGCCCTCAGGTTGCAAATTCAACCTGAGGTGCCCGGTGCCCTGGGCCCGAGCAATCACAATGAAATAAGGCTTCCATTGACAGGTGCCCAGGCCCTGGTGCCCGGTGCCGGGTGCCCTGTCAATCAGTTTGAATTGGGTTCCATCGCCCCAATGAATGGGCGATCAGGAAACAATTCCATAGCCTGGGGGTGCCCCAGTCCATCAGTTTTTATAGGGTTCCATTGTCCGGGGGGTGGGCCCCGGGTCAATCAGTAAACAATTCCATCGCCCGGGGGTGCCCCGGGTCAATCAGTTTTATTAAGTAAGTGCATTGCCCCAGGGCAATCAGTTTTATTTAGTAAGTGCATTGCCCAAGCCCAACCCCCACCCGACCCGGCCGGCCCACCCGCCCATAGGGTCGGGTGGGGGCAATGGGCGGGGGTGGGCAGGTCGGGCCGGGCCCCCTGGGCGCCCTAGGGCAATCATTTCTATATGGGTTCCATGGCCCCGCGCTGCAATAGGGGGCGGGGGGCCATCAGTTAACAATTCCATTGCCAGGTGCCCTGTCAATCAGTTTTTTTATTGGTTTCCATTGCCAGGGGGCCGCTCGCCCCTGTCAATCAGTAAACAATTCCATCGCCAGGGGGCCTAGGCCCCCAGTCAATCTGTTTATTTTCTAGTTTCATTGCCAGGGGCACGGACCCCGGTAACAGGTGCCCGGTGCCCTAGCAATCAATTAACAAATCCATTGCCAGGTGCCCTGTCAATCAGTTTTCTCTAGGGTTCCATAGCCCCACCCTTTGGGGTGTCTATCATTTTAATTTTCTTTCCATAGCCCGGGGCCCAGGCCCAGGCAATCAGTATACAATTCCATTGCCAGGGGCCCGGCCCTCGGTTCCCGGTGCCCTCAGGTTGAAAATTCAACCTGAGGTGCCCTAGCAATCAATAAACAATTCCATTGCCAGGTGCCCTGTCAATCAATTTTTCTTGGTTTCCATAGCCCCACCCTGCGGGGTGGCTATCATTTTTCTTTGGTTTCCATTGCCCGGGGGCAGGGCAGGGCCGCTCGCCCCGGGCAATCAGTAAACAAAACCCACCCCCCGGCCCTGCCCCCGGGCGGAGCCGTGCTTCCCCGTGCGGATCTGGTCCCCCTGTCCGCACCAGCCCGGGGGCAGGCACTGCCTGCCTGCCCCGGGCCTGCCCCTGGCCCGCCCTTGGTCCGGCACTGCAAGCCTGCCTGCATGCCGGAACCGGGCCTGCCCCCTGCAACCCAATGGTCCGCAAAGTGTCCAACTTTTTTTCTCATTGCAATCCTAGTGAAAACGACTAAAAAAGTGCATTTCCCAACCCCAGAAAAAAACCTATATCTTTTAGGGGGTCGAAAAGGCCAAAAACAGGCATGAAAACACGAAAAGTCGATGATTTTGAAAACACGTTTGCCAAAAGTTGTCAAAAGGGACCCTCTGAAAATAGGGGTATAAGGAGCTATGGGGATGAGTATGGGGCTTTTTGGAGGTTAAATAGGATGGGCCTAAGAAAACACGGTTCATATA